TGCCGATTGGTGCACACAGCCGCTCGGAACATATATTCTATTGATACCATTTTATAATAGGCCATCGAAATAATCCTGAGTAGCCAAACCATGCCACCCAAACCAAAGCACAAAAGTAAAAATTTTTGCATCAAATCGATTCCCAGTTAAATAATGCATAACTACACGGATAAGCTTACATTAACCCGTCAATTTTGAATTGAATTTGTGATTAAAAAAAAATGATATTTCGAGATATCAATAAAAAATGAGCATGTTAATAAAATAATAAAAATGGATAAAAAAAAGATTGTCACTCTCATTCTTTTTAATAGAGAAGAGAAAGAAGAATTAACCCCGAAGGATTCGGATAGTTTTCTATATATAAATACTCGAATATATAATATGAATATATATAGAATATATATATATATATAAATACTCGAAAAACAAAAATGTCCTCAAAAGAATTGAACGAGAAGCCGTATGAGGTGAAATTCTCATGTACGGTTTTGTATAGTGGCAGTAAAGGTAACTTTTCTGTCAACTTTTCCACTATCACCCCTAAAAAACCAAACTCTGCCTTACGCAAAGTCGCCAGAGTACGATTAACTTCTAAATATGAAATCACTGCTTATATACCTGGTATTGACCATAATTTACAAGAACATTCTGTAGTATTAGTAAGAGGTGGAAGAGTTAAAGATTTGCCCGGTGTTAAATATCACATAATTCGAGGAATCTTAGATGCTGTCTCAGTCAAAGATCGGAAACAAGGGCGTTCTAGTGCGTTGTATATTATTATCTAAGATTTGTATCATTTTATGATGATGCCATGTCAATTGCTAAAAACATGTAAAGTATATGGCTAACCCAATAACAAACGTTTTGTAAGGGGACTAGAGCAGGCTAAAACAATAAGTATATTATATGTCTAAGGTTTAATATTTAATTCATTTTATAAGTTTTCCCTTACTTAGTGTGTGTTAACATAAAATTGGAAATGTCTTGACTTTTTTGGAGCAGATTCAATTCAAATAGCATTGATTTAAAACACCTTTTCCTTTTTTATACTCTTTTAAAAACCTAAGGACCTAATCGTATAGATATAGAAAATACAAGATTTCTGATCATAGCAAAAGAAAGGAAACGGATACTCAATTGAGAATGAGTAAACATAATTCTATGTATAATAACGAATATCTTCTATATGCAGATATACAGATAGAATAATGTGGAAAGCCGTATTCGACGAAAGTCGTATGTACGGTTTGGAGGGAGATCTTTGATACCTTTAGAGATCCACCCTACAATATGGAGTGAAAAAGCCGAAATAAGTAATGATTAGTCTTTATGAAATCAATTTATGAACCTTTTTCACACTCATGTCACGCCAAAGTACTGTAGAAAATCAAATTTATCAATTTGATCCGATTTATCATAATCGATTAGTTAACATGGTCGTTAACCGTATTCTTAAACACGGAAAAAAATCATTAGCTTATCGAGTTTTTTATCAATCTCTAGAAAAGATTCAAGAAAAAACAAAGAAAAATCCACTAATTGTTCTACGTAAAGCAATAGAAAAATTAACTCCCAAATTGATAGTAAAATCAAAACGTGTAAGTGGATCCACTTATCAAGTTCCCATTGAAATAAAAGATAAAGAAGGAAAAATACTTGCTATTCGTTGGTTATTAGAGTCATCCCGAAAACGTTCTGGTCGAAATATGCAATTCAAATTGAGTTACGAAATAATGGATGCTGCCAGAGAGAAAGGCAATGCTATACGCAAGAAGGAAGAGATTCATAAAATGGCAGAATCCAATAGAGCTTTTGCACATTACCGTTAATCCACTAACTATATAAATAGATCTACAGATCTATTCCATTCTGATAAAAAAAAGAAAACTTACTTTATCAAAATTTATACAAATTTTATTGGAACGAAAACGAAAGGAAAAGAAGAATGAAAAATAAAAATAAATCATAGATAAATGATAATAAAGATATTCTAAATAAAATGTTGCTCGAATATTAATTGAAGTTACTAACTAATGATCCGGACAAAATGAAAAATGCATTTTCAATTAATACCTTTAAATCATTTTTATGAAAGAATTTCATTTGCTTCTCTTCTATGGAAGTTCCATTTTTCCAGAATGCATCCTGATTTTTGGCCTATTTCTTCTTCTAGTAATCGATTTCATTTATGATCAGAAAAAGACAACTTGGTTCTATTTCATCTCTTTAACAAGTTTAGTGCTAAGCATAGCCTTTTTGTTATTTCAATGGAGAGAAGAACCTACGATCAGTTTTTTTGGTAATTTCCAAACAAACAATTTTAATAAAATATTTCGATTTCTCATTTTATTATGTTCCACTTTATGTATTCCTCTATCCGTGGAATACATTCAATGTACAGAAATGGCTGTAACGGAGTTTTTGTTGTTCATATTAACAGCTACTCTAGGAGGAATGTTTTTATGTGGTGCTAATGATTTAACAACTATCTTCGTATCTTTAGAATGTTTAAGTCTATGTTCTTATCTATTATCTGGATATACCAAAAGAGATGTACGGTCTAATGAGGCTATTATGAAATATTTACTTATGGGTGGAACAAGTTCTTCCATTCTTGCTTATGGTCTTTCTTGGCTATATGGTCTATCTGGAGGTGAGATTGAAATTCAAGAAATAGCCAATGGTCTTATAAATACACAAATGTATAACTCTCCAGGAATTTGGATTGCACTTCTATCTATAATGGTAGGAATTGCATTCAAGCTTTCTTTAGTTCCTTTTCATCAATGGACCCCCGATGTATATGAAGGAGTGCGATTCGTTTTACAAATTATTACATTTCTAAATCTCTTTTTTAGAGATGTTTCTATCTATAAAAACTCTATAGACATGTGGAAAAAATATTGTTATTCCCACTTGGACTAAGACATCACTTTTACCAAAAATTTGAATTGGATTAAGGTAAAGCAAAGTAAGAAACAAACTCAAATTGTTTGATTGAATTAAAAAATAAATAACCTTTACAAATTAATTATTACGGGTAGTTTTTACAAAAGATCAGATTAATGACGTGTACAATATTTTTATTCTTAACGTAAATGCTACATAGTAAGTTTTCATTCTTCAGAAACTACGAATGTAAAAAAGAAGGCATCCGTCGACAAAAAGATTACCCTAAGATGAGCATCTCATGACTATTCAGAACGATTTAAATCAGATGGTTTTCTTTTTTCTTTTTAACTCTTTCATAACTGAACTTAAGAAATAAGAAAAAAAATGATTTACCATAATAACCACTGAGTAAGGATTCCTCGAAAAGTTAAGGATTAGTTATTCTTTATATCAATTGAATAGATCCAATCTTATACATACACGAGGAAGGTAATAAAAAAAAGAGAATCAAACGATTATGCTAATCTTTTTTATCACTTAGGAGCCGTGCGAGAAGAAAGTCTCATGCACGGTTCTGAATGAGAGAAAAGAGGGAGAATTCCTCTTTTCGACTCTAACTCCCCCACTCCAGTCGTTGCTTTTATTTCTGTTATTTCAAAAGTAGCTGCTTCAGCTTTAGCCACTAGAATTTTTGATATTATTTTTTATTTCTCATTGAACGAATGGCATCTTCTTTTGGAAATATCAGCTATTCTTAGCATGATATTAGGAAATTTAATTGCTATTACTCAAACAAGCATAAAACGTATGCTTGCATATTCATCGATAGGTCAAATTGGATATATCCTTATTGGAATAATTGATAGAGACTTAAATAATGGATATGCAAGCATGATAACTTATCTGCTACTCTATATTTTTATGAATTTAGGAACTTTTGCTTGTATTGTATTATTAAGTCTACGTACAGGAACAGATAACATTCGGGATTATGCAGGATTATACATGAAAGACCCTTTTTCAGCTTTGTCTTTATCTTTATGTCTGCTATCTCTAGGGGGGATTCCTCCATTAGCAGGTTTTTTTGGAAAACTTTATCTATTCTGGTGTGGATGGCAAGCAGGCTCCTATTTATTGGTTTCGATAGGACTCTTTATGAGTGTTATTTCAATATATTATTATCTGAAAATAATTAAGTTATTAATTACTGAAAGAAACAAAGAAATAACTCCCTACGTGCAAAATTATAGATTATCTTCTTCAATCTCAAAAAATTATATCGAATTTAGTATGATTATATGTGTAATAGCATCTACTTTACTGGGAATAGTAATGAATCCAATTGTTGCAATTGCCCAAGATACATTATTTTAGAGATTGAGATTTTTTCTATATAATTTTTCTTACTAACTGAAAAAAGTAAGAATTGCCCTTCTATTCATATTCTTAATTCTTAAAATTGCAGGGAATAGGCTTAAATTAGAAGATGAACTTCTAATTACAAAATCAACTTGATCGTTAAATTTAGAAGTTCATTTTCTACCAAAATAGAGATTTTCATTCTGAGAAAAAGTTGTTCAAACGTGCGTAAAAAAATCTTTGTAATTCTTAACTTCTCTTTAAAAGAGAAGTTAAGAATTACAAAACAGGGACGGAGATAATATAATCTCGATACTGAATCGAATCGAGATAACCTTGCTGCGATTCTTTCATCTAAAAAATATTGTGAGCAGAACGCAATAACTGTTTATTGTGCATCCAGCAGGAATTGAACCCGCGACTTCCCAATTATGAGTTGGGTGCTTTTACCATTCAGCCATGGATGCTATGGTCAAGTGATTTTATTATAATTAATATGGTTATTATAATTATATATATTGAATTCTCATTTTCAACAAGAAATAGATTTGGGATTGTTAGCAATTTCTATAGGACAAAATGCTAATTAATGAATAATAATATATAAGATCTAATTTGGGGTGGGGGTACAAAGAGAGATTTTTTAATTAATTAAAAGAAGTATAGTTCTTTTCTATATATCTATTGTTCTAAATAGGGTAGAAAAATCCTATTGTATTTTTGATATATTTAGTTTCGTCAATATATAGTTAAAGATTAATATATTAAATATAATAAATACTTATCTATTTTTATGACCCTTTATACTTTTATATACTCGTTTATATATTATCCTTATTTTACTTCCTCTGTTCTGGTATCTATATTGAAGTTGCATTGTTTACTAATTCAATTCTATCTCTCTTTTAATAGAAAAAGAAACTTTCTTTTTTCAAATTGTGCGATAATTATTTGAATAAGTTGTATTAACTACCTCTTTTTTATTATAATGAAATTTGATTAGTAATAATTCTATTTTATTGTATTAAAAAACAAACTACCTCTTTTTTATTATAATGAAATTTGATTAGTAATAATTCTATTTTATTGTATTAAAAAACAAACTACCTCTTTTTTATTATAATGAAATTTGATTAGTAATAATTCTATTTTATTGTATTAAAAAACAAACTACCTCTTTTTTATTATAATGAAATTTGATTAGTAATAATTCTATTTTATTGTATTAAAAAACAAACTACCTCTTTTTTATTATAATGAAATTTGATTAGTAATAATTCTATTTTATTGTATTAAAAAACAAATATTTAATTTTTAAAAAGTTTAACCCATATAATGGAAAAACGTAAAAACCCCTGGTCTACGGATCCTATTGGAAAGAACCGAGAAATAGTTTGGTTCTTTAGCGTTCAGTCGAGATTTAAAGATTACATGATGGAGATATTCGTTCCATGGAACGAATCCAATTTGGCGAGATTGTTAAGTCAGATATTTTCTGGTCGAGAAAGTGTTGTTAAGCTTTTTGACTTTCGGATTGTTAGTACATTACTTATACGGGATATGCGTATATTGATTTTAAAAGGTCAAAAAAAAAGAGCTGTAATGATAATAGCATTACCATTACTTTTCTATTTTTTAAATACTCGAGCCTTAATTGAAAGAAACAAATCATCATATAATTTGATGAAGATATTTCCAGCTGTACAACATCTTGGAGCTAGAGCTAGAAAGGAAAATTTGTTGCTCGTTCCGCATCTTTTTATGTTTTCGCCAAAAGCCAAAAGGAGATATCAACGTTGCTTGCTCAATCCAAAAAAACATGTTTGGTCTAACACAAATCTGAATCATAAAAATTATAGAACATCAGAGAAGCAAGAAACAATAAGTTGGGAAAGCCCAGAATCGAATGACATCGAATGGGAAATTGATTCATCAATTCCAAACGAATATTGGGAACCTGAAACAGAACCTGAAAACCTTTATGAATGGGAAGAATCAATACTTTATATTGATCGAAGCAAAGATATTGAGGAAGCAAAAACCAAACTCGAACAACTAGAAGAAAAACTAGTTCAAGCAGAAAAAGAATTTGCTATCTCTTCAAAACCAGAAGAATTAATAAAAATAGAAAGAAAACGCAAAGTTGAAGAAATCGAAAGCTATAAAGAAACGATACGAAGAGTAAAGATACTACTCGAGAATCAGAAAATACTAAAAGAAATGGAACAAGAAAAAATGTTCCAAGAAGAATCAGATCAAGCAAGAGAATCTTTTTCCTTTTCAGAGTCGGAAGTTTTTCAAAGGTTGTTTGAGCATTTGTCAATAGATGAATCATGTATGAGTATTAATTATACTAATAAACCGAGTGAAAAATTCAAATTGTTGAAAGGGCGACAAGACGCTTTTCAATATTTCAGGGGATTAGAAAAGAATAGAATCGTTGATCTATGGAAGGTTAAAACATTTCTTAAAAATCCTTCTGTAAATTATGATATTTTATCAGATCCCGAATGGAACATCAGAAAAGATATAAACCAATTAAATTGTATTCGATTTTTCAATAAGAAAAAATCTTCAAGATCTCCCTCATCCTGTGATCAAAATAAAGAACAATTAGTATTAAACGATTATTTTCAATTGAAAAAATTTGTTCTTAAAATAACGGATCAATTTACTCTATCAATAACTAAGCCTAATCATATTTACTCTAATGATAAAATTGACCTGGATATCGATGATCATATAAATGAATTACATTTATTCAACCGGAATCTATCGAAGTCCTTCAATTACTTCTTCAATTACAGAGATGAATTAACGCATGATTCTTTCCTTATCCATATTTTGGATAAAAAGAAAACATCAGAAGTTGATAACACTGAACAACTAATATTTAATAAAATATTGAATAAATACAAGATTCAAGCTGACGAGTATGCTGAAAAAGAATCTAAGAGATTGAAGAACGTATCGGCACCTCTTGTAATAAAATCTGATCTTTCGTTCCAGAAGTATTATTTGAAATTTTTGAAATTACAAAAAAGATATTCTTTGAAATTAAAGAAAGTATTAAAAAAGAAAGTATTAAAAAGATATTCTTTGGAATTACAGAAAGTATTGAATAAATACTATTTTGAATTACAGAAAGTATTGAATAAATACTATTTTGAATTACAGAAAGTATTGAATAAATACTATTTTGAATTACAGAAAGTATTGAATAAATACTATTTTGAATTACAGAAAGTATTGAATAAGAATAAATACTATTTGAAATTAAAAAGATATTCTTTGGAATTACAGAAAATAGTAAATAAATACTATTTTGAATTACAGAAAGTATTGAATAAGAATAAATACTATTTGAAATTAAAAAGATATTCTTTTGAATTAAAGAAAGTATTGAATAAATACTATTTTGAATTAAAGAAAGTATTGAATAAATACTATTTTGAATTAAAGAAAGTATTGAATAAATACTATTTTGAATTAAAGAAAGTATTGAATAAATACTATTTTGAATTAAAAAGATATTCTTTTGAATTACAGAAAGTATTGAATAAATACTATTTTGAATTACAGAAAGTATTGAATAAGAATAAATACTATTTGAAATTAAAAAGATATTCTTTGGAATTACAGAAAGTATTGAATAAATACTATTTTGAATTAAAAAGATATTCTTTTGAATTACAGAAAGTATTTATTCAATACTATTTTGAATTACAGAAAGTATTAAATAAGAATAAATACTATTTGGAATTCATCTATTTTATCAAAACATCATTGAATAATTTCACGCAAGATGCAATTAACCATAATTCAGCAAGATGGATAATATGTCAGAAAGAATGGTTGGATCGCCCTATGGTTCGAACTGTTGAGATTCAAAAAAATCCGAATTATTTAAACGATTTTGTATTATCCATTCAGATCGAAATCTTTCAAGAAAGATTAGAATATCTCTTGTCCATTTTCAAACAAAATAATTTGAAAAAGAGAGTGTTAGATCCAATTGAATTATCATTTACTCAACATTGGGGTTGGTTTGGAAATCCCAATCAAATTTTGGATAGTGAAATTAATAGGATTATTTCGGACAAGTTCAAAAGTTCTAAGAGTATCTGGGACAAGGTTAATCGAAATGTCTGGGACGAGCCTAATGAAATAAAATCTAAATCAATTCCTAATCTTGAATCCAAACCAACATTAGTGTTGAATAAGAAAAAACCGATAATTGAATTTATTATTGACGTCTTCGATAATGGAAAAAATTACATGGAATTATTGGAATTATTTGATAACGCGGGTCTTTCGGCAATATTCGATAATCAAGATAATTGGTTGAATCCTTTAAAACTCTCTAATCAAAATTCATTGAGAGCTTCTTTTTACAAAGCAAATACCTTTGAATTTTTAGATTATTTACACCGTCCTCGTCTTTTTTATAAAAAAAGATTGGCTTCTTACATGGAAAGGATTCATACCAAAAATAAGAATGTAACATATGGACAATTATTAAATTTAGTTCCCATTTATAACAATCTGTTTTCTTCGTCTATTAGCGAAATGAGAGCTGTGTACTCAGAGAAAGAAACTATCTCACTCATAAAGTCACAAGTCAATATATTATTGGATAAATATTTACGTGACCAAGTGCTAATTCATGATTTGCATAAATCGTCTAATTTACTTGATAAATTGAATTCTATTATTCGTAGAAATATCAATTTATCGATTGAGGAAATTGAGGATATTTATAATACTCCTTTAATAAGTCTACAAATTGTCAATTTTGACAAAAACTCTTGCTATCCTTTTTTAAATAGTTCAGATTCAGAAGAAAATACCTATTCTAAAAACAGTTTTAGTTCCAACATAGATCTTATTCAAACTCAAGCTTATAAAGATGATCTATTGTCCGAAATATCTTTGCGAATGAATAAATTTGCAGAAAAAGAAGAAAAATATAGTTCAACAGAAAGTTTAAAACACGTAATAGAAGACAAAGCCATAGGTGGCTTTATGGAAGACAAAGCCATATATGACTTTATGGAATTCAAAGCCATAGGTGACTTTTTTAATAAAGAAAAACTAAAGTTTTTCTTTTCAAAACTAAAGTTTTTAATTTCTTTTAATCCAATAGATATTCTTTTTGAGAAATGGGATATTCTTTTTGAGAAATGGGGGTTGTTTCAAACATATAGGTCATGGTTGTGGTTTTTGACTTCCACAGGGTGGAAATATACAAAAAATATGTTTTTAGCTACTTTTCCGGAAATACCAACTGATAGTATTGATGAGTTGGCAACAATCCCGGACAATATTAGGCAAAATTGGAATCACAATTTGAATATTTTGTGGGCACTTTATCATCGATTTTGGACACTTCTAAAGTGGGAATTTAGAGATAAAATTGATCAAATTCTCACAATATTGAATGATCAAATTCTCACAATATTGAATGATCAAATTCTCCCGATATTGAATGATCAAATTCTTCCAATATTGAATGATCAAATTCTCCCGATATTGAATCTTATGTTATCCCGCTGGAATATTGACCAAATATGGAAAGAATCAAATGAAATAGCATTTTCATACGCACTTCAGTTAAAGAATCTAAAAAAACCATTTGATTCATGGAAATATATACAAAATGTTAGGGAATATGATATTTTTCTTTATATCTTCGTTGGATTTTTCTTTTTGATTTATTCCACAAGTTACTTATTGTTGATTGAGTTCTGTAGGAACTTCTATCTCATCAGAGCTTTGCAGCATAATTCCTACTTCTTTGAGAGAGTAGGAGAAATGATTAGATCTTATAGAATGCTTAGAAATTTTTCTAATTTAAATTGGTATGGTTCTTGGCTTACATTTTTGGACTATACCGAGATGGAGTCGGATCCTGATGATATAGGATTATTGCTACTATTGAAAATTTGGTATATCAAAAATATGAAATTTTCATGGTTGCGGTGGCGTTTTCAAGAATGTGAGAAATATCACTCACTTGTAAAAACAATTTTGTACGAATTTGAAGTGGATGACTTCTTTTTGAGAGAAAATCGATTGTTTTTACTACAAGAAAAAATATCTCAATTTGGATCGAAGTTAACTCCCCCTATTGGTTTGTTTCATGAATTTGAAAAAAGAGAACAGCCAGGACTTCTTTATTTTCGATATTTAGCTGAATTTATTCAGCGAGGCCTAACTCATAGAATAGGCTTAATGAATTCCGAATTAAATTCATTGTTTTTAGCAGAAATACCGATCTTCGCTGCTTTTTATCAGAAGATGACTTCCATATCAATTCGCTCATCTTTATATGACCACGTGAGATTTTACCCACTCTACCCAGTACCGTCCTTTTCGAATCGAATTTTATTGATAGGGCCTAAGGAAACTGGACGATCGTACTTGGCTAAAAGTTTAGCAGCAGATTCTTATTTACCTTTAATAAGAATATCTCCTCAAAGTTTTTTGAGGCAGCGGAAACTTCTGTCTCGCTATGAACCCGAGTATACATCTTCAGCTAAACAATCATACCTTGAGCATGAAAATATCCTCAGGTCTCTCGGCTGGTCAGGCAGGCCAAAAGACATAGATGAGAAGGAGTATTATGATAAAAAACCTCATAAGTTTTTGTATGACCGAGGGGAGGATCCTAACCCTCCAGAGTATTTTGCGAGAAGAGTAATCCAATTCGTGTTTGCACTCAAATTGGCAAAATTGATGTCTCCTTGCGTCATATGGATTCCAAGCATTCATGAACTGAATGATTACTTCTTTCTTATTGCATTATTGGTAGAGCTCCTTGGGGATCCATATAATTCGATTGACGGTGAAAAAGAAACCACCATCAAACAAAATATTGTTGTTATTGCTTCAACTGATATTCCAAAAAAAATTGATCCAGTTCTAATAAGTCCTCCTCGTAGTAAACGAAGATTCGATACATTTATCAACACTAAAAAGTTGCCTGCCCCATATCGAGAAAAAGAATTTCCTTTGCTTTTACGTAACAAAGGGCTCTACTTGAAAAAAGAATGGAACTGCTATGATGAATTTGGATTAACTACCAAAGGCTTTACTGCGCAAGATCTAGCAAAACTTGCTGATGAAATATTTCTAATTAGCATGAGCCAAAATACTTCAGCTATAGACAATGATATAATTGGAGTAGCTTTGTATAGATCAAATTGGGGTCCTTGCAATTATAATCTGAAATTCAGTGAATTTTTTCAAGGACTTCCCTATAAGATAGGAAAAGCCATTATACAAAATAAACTAACGTATTTAAAAAATTCCTTACGGCTTAATCTAGATTTCCAGGGTCGAAGGGCAAACTATTTGCATCAATGGTATTTAGAACCTTCAATTGCCGGAACAGCTGCGAAAGAGTTCACCGTATTCTATCATATTTTGGGTTGCTTGGCCGGATCAGTAGCGCAAGATTGTTGGTTTTTATCGGAATCAAATAGAGAGAATTGGAGTCCTTTTGATCCTTTCATTGAAAATGATTTCATTCTAGCTTCGAGTCTTTTACAGGGTCTTCTGGAAGAGTTTCCATCATTGGCAATATATCGGGGTAATTCTGATTACATCACAATTGCTCCTCAGTTCAAAAAAGATACGATGCAAAAAGGATTATCTTCTATACTAGATAAAATCGTTTTATCTAAAGAATTAAGAAATTCCTACGGAGAAGAGGAGGAAACTCCTATAGTTTGTGATTCTAGGACCTGGCGTTTTAGTTTTATTCGTAGCAATCGATTTGAGCATATCAAAGATATAACAATAGAAAATCCATTATTGGATTATCTTCATCTGTTTGGAAGATTTAAAGAAAGACCAACCCGTCTTTCTAGCTTGTATTGGAAGAAATTTCTGATGTCTGGCCCCGACTTACAGCCTCTTTATGGTGGGAAGGACGATATTCTAGAAAGAAAGACAGCTGCTTTCTGGGAAGCAAAATTATTATACAAAAAGTTTCAAAGGATGGGAATATATCAATTTGACACAGAAGAGTATGCAATGGAGTATAAACCTTTAAATACCCCAGTAATCTGTCTAGCTCGTCGATTTCTTTGGGATCCCGTGAGTATTCGCTTTCTAAATAAGCATTCTGCTTTTGAACGAAGAGAACTTTTTGTTTCTAAAGAACTTGTGAAGAGTATTTATCTTACTTATTCTTCAACAAGAGAGCTAAATGTCAGTATTAAAAAAACGTTAAAGGCTATTCGAAAGCGTAAAAAGGTGAGAAAAATAGCCCTAGGAATGAAAATTCAGACTAATGATGACGATTTACCTCTTAACATTAAAATGGAAAAAAAAGAACATTTTGAAAATTTCAAACGCTTTCAAGAAATTGGTATCCGATTGAGACGTGTATTACCCTATCGCCAATCGGTGATAAGTGAACGTTGGTTCCGTGAAAAAACACGGGATGATAAATTTAAACAACGTTTGCTCAAGGGAGAAAGGGAAAATATAGATTTATTGTCTAATGAATCCCTTATTTATAATACTCTATCCGAAAGTTATGAATATTTATCAAATTTATTCTTCTCTAATAGAATGTTATTTAAACAAATGATCGATACATTGTTAAAAACAAAATGGCTTTCTACGAATGCCATTGATTGCTTATTAGCGGAAGGATTTAATAAGAATAAAAAAGCCTAGATCTTTAATTAATATCAATATAAATTGATATTTTATGTAAGAGTAAGCTTAGTAATAATGAGTCAAGTCAGTTCTCTTGAACTTGATGAGATATTCTCTACTATGTTTACTCTTTTTTTATTTTAATTTAGGTTATACGTAGTATAGTATACTTTACTCTTACACTTTTTATTCCGAAAAAAACTATTTCATTTGCTTCTTTCTATATATATTATTTGTTCAAATTCGATCGGTCCGGATTTTGCAAAACCGTCAAAACAAACAATAATTATGAAAAAATCAAATCGAATTGATATTATTTCAATTCGATTTAACAATTGCAATTGAATTTCTCATTCAATAGGCATTACAATATGCATGCCTTGAAGAGGATATGTATGCCTTGAAGAGGACTCGAACCTCCACGCTGTTTAGCACGACATTTTGAGTGTCGCGTGTCTACCATTTCACCATCAAGGCATCCAAGAAGCTAATTCTAATTTCATGGAATATTTTCTAATATATATAGTTTACAATATATATAGTTAAATAGTGGAAGAGAAAGTGGATCGGATAGAATATTAAAATATTCATATCGATTTATGCCGCCTTATAGATATCATTTATATAAATATATTTTTATTATTATATAATTTACATTAATCGATCTAATAGACGTAAGAAACATTTTTTCTTTTTCAATTCAATAGAACCCGGTTACCCAAATCAGAATATCTTAAAAACATCATTTTATATGTAGTCCTATTGTATCATATACAACTATAGTATAATTCTATTTATTGAACTTTTAATAAAGGTGGATATAGGCATTTGTATTTTATTTATAAATGATAGTAAAGGAGAAATATTTATGTATGAAGTTCAATGTCTAGATTCAGTACTTACAGAGAAAAGTGTTAATCTATTTGAAAAAAATCAATATATTTTCAATGTCAATTCGGGATCGAATAAAACAAAGATCAAAAATTGGATTGAACTTTTCTTTAATGTTAAAGTAATAGGAGTCAATAGTTATCGACCTCCGCAAAAGAAAGAAAAAAGAGGAAATAGAAAACAAATAATAAAACATAGAATGCATTATAAACGTATGATTATTACACTAAAACCAGGTTATTCTATTCCACTTTTTCCTTCAAAATGAAACTTATTTAATTGTCAAACATGAACACCGGTTCGTACAGGACTTTTATTCCGGGCACACGTGATAAATCTCTATCAAGTTTTGATGAAAAAGTCCAATCTCATTCACAAAAGAAATTGACTTCCGGCCGGCATCGTTGTGGCAAAGGTCGTAATAACAGTGGAATTATTACCATACGTCATAGAGGAGGAGGTCACAAGCGTTTGTATCGGCAAATTGATTTTCGACGGAGTGAAAAAAACATACTGGGAAAAATTGTAACAATAGAGAGTGACCCTAATAGAAGTGCATATATCTGTCTTGTGCACTATAGAAATGGTAAAAAGACATATATTTTGCATCCGAGAGGGATTATGATTGGAGATACTATTCTTTCCGGTCCAAGAGCTCCCATATCAATGGGAAATGCCCTACCTTTGAGTGCGGTTTGAATTATTAATTTACGTAATCGGAAATAACCGATTGGGTTTACAGCAAAACCTTAAAATCTATCACTGATCCAACTAGAATACTTTGATGGGATCAATTCCAAAGGGAAACTGAGGATAAAGAGCAGCGGGTGATTGAGTTCAATAGTTTCTGGAATTAATTATTGACTCCAGAGATATGATAATATGGAGAAGACTTAATTGTCTGAAGCAGAAACAACTAAGGTAAAGGAACCCTTGTTATGAAGAGAAAGACAAGTAACTCACATTTGATTTGATGGTCAAAGGCAGATTCGAAGCTGAACAGTGAAAATTTTTTTTTTCTAAAAAAGAAAATTTCTATTTCAAATGCCTCCTACGTTATCCGGAAGATGCGAAAGCATTAACGTAATTTGATAAAGTCATTCATTCTGAATGCTACATGAAAAAAGAACATAAGCCAGATGATGGAATAAAAAAACCTAGGATGTACAGAATAAGGACATAAGGAATTGAAAGTATGCCCTTCATCTTAAATCTATATATAATAAATATATTAATAATAATATTTATTCACATCCAGAAAGCTGTATGCCCTGAGAGAGGCTTGTACAGTTTGGGAAGGGATTTTGACAAGACAAATTAAAGGTCTACTTCAACCAATATACCTTTAGGCACGACTATACATAATGTCGAAGTACAAGTCGGAAAAGGCGGACAATTAGCTAGAGCAGCGGGTGCTGTGGCAGAATTGATCGCAAAAGAAGGCCGATTGACCACATTAAGATTACCATCTGGGGAGGTTCGTTTAATATCTGAGAACTGCTCAGCAACAATTGGACAAGTAGGCAACGTTAAATGGAAAAATAGAACTTTAAGTAAAGCTGGGTCAAAACGTTGGCTGGGTAAACGTCCTGAAGTAAGAGGAATAGTTATGAATGCTGTGGATCATCCTCATGGGGGTGGTGAAGGAAGAGCTCCAATCGGCAGAAAAAAACCCCTGACCCCTTGGGGCTATAGCGCACTTGGAAGAAAGAGTCGGAAGATAAATAAATATAGCGATGTTTCAATCCTTCGTCGACGTAAGTAGGAATAGTTGTAAATCCATTTTGATTTTCTATCAATAAAAAGAAAGGTAATTAACCATGGCACGTTCACTAAGAAAAAATACTTTTGTATCTAATGATTTGTTAAGTAAAATAGAAAAGCTAAACATGAATAAAGAGAAGAAGATAATAGTAACCTGGTCCCGGAGATCTACCATTGTACCCGCAATGATTGGTCATACCATTGCTGTTCATAATGGAAAGTTACATTTACCCATATTTATAACAAATAGTATGATAAACCACAAATTAGGAGAATTTGCACCTACTTCCATTTTCCAGGGACATGCGAAAAAGGATAAAAAATCGAAAAACGATAAAAAAAAAAAATAATAGAAAAGCAATAAAAGAAAAAAAAGAGAGAGAAACGATAAAAAAGTATCGTTGTAAATAGTATACATTAATTTAATTCATTATGGAGGATGAAGATGAAATTTATATTTCAAAATAGGGATTTAACTTCAAGTATTTTCAATTCAAATATAAGAATACGAGCTGTAGCTAAACATGTACGTATGTCTTCTACTAAAGCACGTAGAGTAGCCCATCTACTTCGTAATTCTACCTATATACAGGCACTTGTGATACTGACTTTCATGGATTATAGAGCATGTGAGCCCATATACAAAGTACTTGTTTCTGCAGCCGAAAATGCATACTCATTTATGGGTATACATAAGTGCTATTTAGCTGTCCTTGCCGCTGAAGTGAATGAAGGTCCTATTTTGAAAAGATTTCGACCTAGAGCTCGGGGTCGTGGTTATCCAATACAGAAATCCACTTGTCATATAAGTATTACATTGTTTTACGATACATCGTTGGATTTCTGTAATTCAGGTCACGGTGACATTTGTAATTCAGGTCACGGTGACATTACAGAAAGAGACATTACCGATTTCTATTTATAACTCAATTATGGTCAGGTCAAAAAATAGAAACAAAATATCCAAATAGATGGAAGCATAATCCATTTATGCCGCAAATATACTACTACTTGCAAAAAAGTATTAAAAAAAAAATATGTATGGGAAATAAAATAAATCCACTTGGTTTTAGACTTGGTTTTACTCAAAACCATTGTTCCCTTTGGTTTGAAGAAAGGGATTATTCCGAAGATCTACGAGAAGATGAGAGAATATATAATTGCATTGAAAATTATGTACAACATATCAAAAGTTTCTCCAATTCTAGTTATGGAGGAATTACACGTATAGAGATTCTGAAACAGACCGAATTGATTTCGGTAAATATATATATTGCATTTGTCGATTTGTTTATTGAAAAAAAAGGGCCAAGAAAAAGAAAAATATATGAAGAAAAAGAAGAATTTGAGGGATTAAGAAAGGAAGTACAAAATATGCTTGTACAAAGTATGCTTAATTCTGTAAATAGAAAACTTGTCATTTCTATAGAAAAAGTGGATAAACCTTATAGAGAACCCAAAATTCTTGCGGAATATATTGCTCTACAACTAAAGGAGAGAGTTGAAATAAGAAAAATAATGAAAAAAGCTATTCAACTGGCTGAAAAGGCAGATGTAGAAGGTGTTAAAATAAAAATTAAAGGGCGTCTTAACGGAATTGAGAGAGCCCGAAAAGAATCGGCTATGAAAGGTAGAGTGCCCCTACAGACCCTTCGAGCTAAAATTGATTATTGTTATTATGCGGTTCAAACCGTCTATGGAGTATTGGGGATCAAAATTTGGATCTTTGTTTAAGATGAGCAATATCTTTCTATAATCTAACCAATCATAAATCTTAAATTCTATAAGATCAAATCAAAATAATGAAACATCTTGGAGCAGTGCTATGCTTAGTGTGCGACTCGTTGAGATCAAGCTTTTGCTTCTTTTCTAAAATGATAGAGAACTCCAAATAAGAACAAATTGGTCTCTAGTATATTTATTTGTTTTATCATTAATTACTAAGATCCAATAAGCTAGTTATTTCACTCTAAAATAGAGATAGTTCTATCAAATGAACGAAAGACTTTTTTCCACGAAGAGACAAACCTATATCTCTCGTAAAGAGAAAAAGAGTCTTTAGGTAATACAAGAAAAGAAAAAAGGAAGGAGAAAAAGAGAAAATTAAATCTTCTTCCTTACAGTATTGTATGGTTCATAAATCACCCCCAAAGAGCAGTGTGATAAAGCATAAGAATTATCCTGATTATTTATATTCATTTTCTAAAAAGAGCTTCGGATCAATGGAAACTAAGAAAATTGATTCTTGTAATTAAATAAATATAAGTAAGAGCTCCATTGCAGAGGGTATACCTAAGCAGCCATTTGAAAGCTATGGGAACGATGGAACCTGTGACTGCATAAGATCATATAGAAATCTTAATCAGTCATTGGATAGGATGGCGAAATAAACCAATAAAGAATACATTTCATTGGAGTCAATAAGTCAACCCCAAATAACTTAGAGTTAATATTCGCCTGTAAGATACTTATTGGGCATATAGAGGTATTTGTATCCTCATATTATTCTAAATAATATACGTGTAATGAGTAAATACAGATTTATTCCTAGGACCTCACTATTTATGATCGATCCAAATTTGCCATAGATTCTTCACAAGGAGCCGGATGAGAAGAAACTTTCATATCCGGTTCTGAAATAGAGATGGAATTCAAATAGTATTATATTATACATATACAACCATCGACTAGAACCCAAAAAGAACGAAATTTCGTCACCAACATAGGGGAAGAATCAAGGGAATATCTTCTCGGGGTAATCGCATTTGTTTTGGTAGATTTGCTCTTCAGGCATTGGAACCTGTTTGGATCACATCTGGGCAGATAGAAGCAGGACGACGAGCAATTACTCGTTATGCCCGTCGCGGCGTAAAAATATGGATACGTATATTTCCCGACAAACCTATTAGAACGAGACCTGCAGAAATACGTATGGGTTCGGGGAAAGCCAAGGGATCTCCGGAATATTGGGTATCCGTCGTCAAACCAGGTCGAATACTTTATGAAATAAGTGGAGTATCAGAGACTATAGCTAGAGCAGCTTTTCAAATCGTTGCATATAAAATGCCTATACATACTCAATTTATTACTAGTTCGCGTAAATAATGCCGAACCAAAGAGATATTTCTGGCAGAAAAAGATCATTTAATTGATAAGATTGGAGGAAAAATGATTCAGTCCCAAACTTACTTGAATGTAGCAGACAACAGTGGAGCCCGAAAATTAATGTGTATTCGAGTGCTAGGAGCAGGTAATCGTAACACCGCTAATATTGGCGATATTATCATCGCTATAATTAAAGAAGCAGCACCTAATATGCCTCTGCAAGAATCAGAAGTAGTTAGAGCCGTAGTTATACGTACGTGTAAAGAACTTAAACGTATTGATGGAATGATAATACGATCTGATGACAATGCAGCAGTTGTCATTGATCAGAAAGGAAATCCAAGAGGAAGTCGAGTTTTTGGTTCAGTTACTGAGGAGTTGAGAGAATTTAATTTAACCAAAATTATCTCATTAGCTCCTGAAGTACTATAAATACTGATAAATAATGTAGAAATAATGTCAGGCATATTCTGAAAAAAAGATAAACATGCCTTTATATTTAGCTTGTAAATTCTTAAGAATTAGTTCGTCATGGGTAATGATACTATTGCTAATCTAATGACTTATATAAGAAATGCTGACATAGTAAAAAAAAAAACAGTTCGAGTAGCAGCTACTATTATTACCGAGAACATCACAAGGATTCTTCTACGAGAAGGTTTTATAGAGGATGTTAGGAAACATAGAGAAGGTAAAAAATCTTTTTTTGTTTTAACTTCAAAATCTAGGGGAAGGACGCAAAAGAGATATATAACCGCTTCAAAGCGTATTAGCAAACCTGGTCTGAGAATCTATTCTAATTATCGAGAAATCCCTAAAGTTTTAGGTGGAATGGGGATTGCAATCCTTTCTACTTCGCAAGGAATAATGACTGATCGAGAAGCTCGACAAAAAAAAATAGGAGGGGAATTATTATGTATTTTTTGGTAACTCCAAAACAAAAAGTAAATGCCTAAATTGCATTTTTGTCCCCAATATTGCAATACTGCCAAAAAAAGAAATAATATTAACAAAAGAGATTGTTGATAATAATTGATTGTTCAGTGTCAGAAATTTGGAAAGAATTCAATAATATTCAATGAATATTTTTAAGTAGTAAGAGCTGATAAAAAGAAGATATTCATAAAAAAATCAAAAAATTTATGAAACGTCTTTAAAATAAATAAATTATTCCTTTCTTTTATAAATCTAATGTCATTATAAATATAATGTCATTATAAATCTAATGTAATGTTCTTTTATAAATCTAATGTCATTATAAATATAATGTCATTATAAATCTAATGTAATGTTCTTTTATAAATCTAATGTCATTATAAATATAATGTCATTATAAATCTAATGTAATGTTCTTTTATAAATCTAATGTCATTATAAATATAATGTCATTATAAATCTAATGTAATGTTCTTTTATAAATCTAATGTCATTATAAATATAATGTCATTATAAATATAATGTCATTATAAATCTAATGTAATGTTCTTTTATAAATCTAATGTAATGTTCTTTTATAAATCTAATGTCATTATAAATATAATGTCATAGTTAATAACAAAGTTAAGTTAATATATTATGGTTAAAAATTAAGAAAAATGAGTACCAAAAAGAATTTTATTATTATTGATGGCGTAGTTACCATAGCATATCCTAATGCTATGTTCTTAGTCCATCTAGATAACAATGTAGATGTTTTAACGGTTATATCGGGTAAAATGAGATGTCGAACAATACGAGTAGTACCGGGAGATAGAGTGAGAGTTGAATTATCTGTTTATGATTTAAGCAGAGGACGTATAATATATAGACATCCCGTCAAACGAAAGGATGATGATGCTACCGATGAGGCCCATTAACAAAAGATTTTAGCATTTAAAAAAAGGACTACAAATATGAAAATCCGTGCTTCTGTTCGCAAAGTTTGCGAAAAGTGCCGCCTAATTCGTAGACGGAAACGCCTTGTTGTAATTTGTTACAATCCGAGGCATAAACAAAAACAGGGATAATTATCATTTATAAAGGAATTCTAAAATAGAATAAAGAAATTTCGGCATCAAATTAATATACATATTATAATACATATTATAATATATATATTATTTATTTGATATTTATTATTATTATTTTTTTTTTACTTAAAAATATCAAAATTTATCAAAAATTATAAGAAGAGAAGAGTTGTGTCAAAAAATACGAAAAAATTTGTGTCAAAAAATACAAAAAAATTTGTGTCAAAAACTAGAAGAAAATATGTGCCACGTAGAGCTACAAGAAGATTTTTGTCACGTAAAACTAAACATCGAATACTGAAAGGAGTTATTTACATTCGATCAAGTTTTCGCAATACCATTATTACTGTTACAGATACACAAGGGCAAACGGTTTCTTGGTCTTCTGCCGGTGCTTGCGGATTCAAAGGTACAAAAAGACGTTCACCATTTGCTGCTCAGATTGCAGCAGAAAATGTTGTTGAGACCTTAGTAAATCAAGGTCTTTTGAAAGAAGCAAAAGTTATGCTAACTGGCGCTGGTCCGGGTAAAGAAACAGCATTGCGAACCATTTCTCAAAGTGGTATAGAAATAAATAATATATATGATGTAACTCCTGTGTCACATAACGGATGTAGATCTCCCAAAAGGAGACGTGTGTAAGAATTTAATAAATTGAAAGAGAAAGAAATGATTAAATCATTTATTAAAATAATATTATGAATCAGAATGAAATATCAGTCTCAATAAAGATACCAGAATTGAAGTGCATCGAATCCAGAACAGAGAGTAAGCGTTTTCATTATAGTCGTTTCACTCTATCTCCGCTTCGCAAAGGTCAAGCTAATACAATAGGCAGTGCAATAAGAAGAGTTTTACTTGGAGAAGTAGAAGGAACATGTATCACACGTGCTAAATTTCACAATATATCAAACGAATATTCCGTGATAATAGGTATTGAAGAATCAATACATGAAATTTTGATGAATCTGAAAGAAATTGTACTTCGAAGTGATGCGTACGGAATTCGAGAAGGATCTATCCATGTTGTCGGACCAAAAAAAGTAACCGCTGAAGATATCATACTACCACCTTCTGTGAGAATAATTGATACTACACAACATATAGCTAACATAAAAAAATCAATTACCTTAGATATATCATTACAAATTGAAAAAGGCCGCGGATATATTATCCAAAATCCAAATAATTCCAATTCTAAGGATGAAATTTTTCCTATAGATGCTGCCTTTGTCTTTCCTATAGATGCTGTCTTTGTCCCTGTTCAAAATGTAAATTACAGTATTCACTCCTATTGGAGCGGAAATGAGACACAAGAAATTTTATTTCTTGAAATATGGACGAATGGAGGATTAGCTCCTAAAGAAGCACTTTATGAAACTTCTCGTAAATTAATTGACTTTTTCCTTCCCTTTCTAAATGCAAAGGAAGAGAACAGCGATGGAACAAACAGTCTAAGCGACAATATTACTCCTTCCTTACCTATTTCGCATACATCGACTGATACGAAGAGAATAGTTTTCACTCAAATGTATATTGACCAATTAAACTTCTCTACTAGGATATATAATTGCCTCAAAAAGGCAAATATAAATACAGTATCAGACCTTTTGAATTACAGTGGAGAAGATTTAATGAAAATAAAACATCTTGGGGAACAATCTGTTAAAGAAATATTGGAATTGATGCGAAATATTGGAATTGATTCACCGGGGAATCCGGTTTAGATTTATAATAGTTCTATTTTTTCTCCCCATTCATTACCTTTCTTCTTTGACTATTCTGTAACAATATTAGAAAGCATCTTACATATATCTAGGGAGAGACCATTTATCTTAAAACAACTACTCCCTAGATATATATAAACAAAAGATTTTTATCCTCTCCTATATTAAGATATTCTAATTTATATCAAATTGGAAAAGACCTAGAGTTAAAGATTCATCGATAGGTAACGTTGCTCCAATACCTAACCAAAGAGCTACTGCAGTACCTATTAAGAATACTGTTGTAGCTACTGGACGACGAAATGGATTTTGAAATTGATTAACATTCTCCAAGAAAGGGATTGTCAATAGTCCTGCAGGTACTGAAGCCATTAAAAGGACACCTAATAATTTATTAGGTACTGTACGAAGTATTTGAAATACGGGGAAAAAATACCATTCGGGTAATATTTCCAAAGGAGTTGCAAATGGATTTGCCGGTTCACCAATCATTGATGGTTCTAGAACTGCTAAACCTACGGTACATGCAATAGTACCAAAAATGACTACTGGAAAAATATATAAGAGATCATTGGGCCAAGCGGGCTCGCCATAATAATTATGTCCCATGCCTTTAGCTAATTTAGCCCTTAATACAGGATCATTCAAGTCAGGTTTCTTTGTTATTGGGATAAGTAGATTTTTATGAATGAATCTATCCCCCGAAAGAACCGGACATGTCAATTTTGATCATCCGGCTCGAGCAATAGTTGAAATAAAAATGATGAACGACGTATCGTTATAATAAGTATAACTAAGAAGATCTATAGAAAATTCATAATTTTCTTTTTCTTTTTTCGTATGCTCAGTACCCAAGTAAGCTCACAAATTTGATCATGATCAATATGCCTTTTGGATCATCTTATTCCTTGTAATCTGTGTTTATCTAGACCCTCACAATGTATTTTGCATACAAGGTATTGACTTGTTACTGATCTGGCCTTTTTCCTTCTTTAGACCCCTCCCTTTACTCCGATAATTTACCGTATTAAAAACGCAAGGGAAATGCATGCATTTTCATACTATGAAAAGCAAAGGATAAATTGTAGTAATAAATTTTACTTATTAAATGCTATTACTATTATCTGGATCTCACGGAGCCTAATTCGGATTCGATCATAGAAATAACTCTCTTATAACACACACAACAAAGTGTTCGCCTTTTACCCAGGTTCTAAACCTCTTATTTTTGTAAAGAAAATTGGGACAGAGACACATTTCGATCGGAATCTTTATATGGCAGATCCTAAAATTGATCTGCACGGCCTAACTAATAGTTCAAGTCACACACTCCCATAATCCATTTTCTCCATTTAAGATGAGTATCTACTTCAATTCTTTGTATTAAATATACTTACTTATTCAATATACTTAATATACTTAATCATTGAAAGGAGAAATCCGAGAAACATGTTTTTCGCGGCAATGATATATCGAAAAATAATAGGTTTTTAATACTGATACAAAATGTATATTTCCTTTTTATAAAGGACCTGAAATACCTTGTTTGCGGATCATTAGAAAATGCATTAACATAAATACAGCAGTAAGAAGGGGTAATATGAAAGTGTGTAAACTATAAAAACGGGTTAAGGTAGATTGACCCACACTAGCACTTCCGCGTAATAACTCTACCAAAGGAGTTCCTATTAACGGAATGGCCTCAGGCACACCGGTCACAATTTTGACTGCCCAATAACCAATTTGATCCCAGGGCAAAGAATAACCGGTTACACCGAAAGATACGGTTAATACGGCTAGAATTACACCCGTAACCCAAGTTAATTCACGAGGTTTTTTGAATCCACCTGTTAAATAAACGCGAAATACATGTAAAATCATCATTAAAACCATCATACTTGCTGACCATCGATGGACCGATCGGATTAGCCAGCCGAAGTTCACTTCAGTCATTATGTATTGAATAGAGGCAAAAGCTTCTAGAACGGTGGGACGATAGTAAAAAGTCATAGCAAAACCGGTAGCTACTTGTACCAAAAAAGAAGTCAGTGTGATTCCCCCTAGGCAATAAAATATATTCACATGAGGAGGAACATATTTACTAGTGATATCATCCGCAATCGCCTGAATCTCAAGACGCTCTTCGAACCAATCGTATACTTTATTGAGATAGGTAAACTCAAATCCCCCCTCTGAAAACCGTATATGAAAATTTCTTTTCATACGGCTTAAACAAGAACACTCAAATACTTTTTTTTTGAACAAAGTACATGGTTTGTAAAAAAAAAAATACTTGATAGATATGATATTTACTTTCTTTGTATGAAGGAAGAAGATTCAGAATAATCCATGATTTCCTACAATAAGAAGGAAGAAAACTTCATAGTGATAATGCTCAAATTTCAAGTTGGCTCATTCTTATGCAAAATACATCGCTATAGGCCTTTTGAACGATCTTTTATCCTATTCGTGATATAAAAGAAAATAACTAGTATGGACGATCCATAGGAATTATCTTGTCGAGATCTCAACTCAATAGATGAATAAATCTAAACCCCAGACTTTCATTTCACCCCGATAATTTTTTGAATACTCAAAAAGGTTTTATGGGTTAGAACCTTTCCATTTCATTGTTACTCACTATACTAACTAATAAAAATGGAATACTATCTCATTCTTTGGTCAGCATCCGTATAAAGAGGAACATAGATCTCTCAATTTATTATCATAGTTCTATCAAATTATTGATAAGCTTGGTCACGAGGTCTTAAAAACAGGCATAAACCATAGTTCAGATTTTATTGAATTATTATACCTCGTGCTCCGGATATTAACTATTAAAGAACTATTAGAGCAATATCTAACGAGGTAGGAGAACCGTCTTTATTTTCTAAAAGACAACAGACCGGTTTTCTGTACTAGAATAGAGATCAATTTTAACAAGTCGCACACCCATAATTCCAAAAACCTTAAATTAAAAGAAATTACACGATCAAACTACCAGAACGTCATAACCTAAAAATGAAAGCTATTCAAAATTCTTCTTTAGTTATTTTTGTTTTGAGTGAACTCGGGATCCGGGTAGTTTTTCTAGATCCAACTAACTGGAATTCCGTCTAATAAAATGGAAGAATTATAAATCTCCAAGATTATAGATAAGAATACTGCAAATAGAGCCATTGCAATGCCCATAAAAGGAGTAGTTCCCCATCCGGGAGCAACTTTACCAGATTCTGTATTAAGTGGTTTTAAATAATTTCCTACAGTAGTTTGTAATGGTCCGGTTCTGGAAGTATCATCAATGGTCTGTGTAGCCATAAAAAAAATAGTATTGGTTGAGATCTAATAAACTTTGTATACTATTATGTATATATACATACATAGGATTACCTACCAATGGAAACTGCAACCTTATTCGCTATCTCCATATCTTGTTTACTTGTTAGCTTTACCGGTTATGCCCTATACACCGCCTTTGGGCAACCTTCTGAACAACTTCGAGATCCTTTTGAAGAGCACGAGGACTAGTTGAAAAAAAGACCTTCCCGATCGGGAAGATCTTTTTTTTTTTCTTTTTTTTTAAGTAAGAAAGAAGATTAGAAAAATAGGAAATTATTTTCCCCCTTTATCGGGAACTTTGGGGGGTTCTCGGAAGAAAATAGCGAAAAAAATGATCCCTAAGGTCGATACCAAAAGGAATGTATAAACCAATGCTTCCATAGATTCGATCGTAGTTTATAATTAATAGAGATAGCTTTCGTACTAATTACAACATTTTTTCTAAAAAAGTGGAATCAAAAGCAAAAGATTTTAATTCCTGAGATGCAAATTCTCAATATTGCATTAACAAGCGGAGCAATATCATATTATACTACTTGTCTTTTAGTAGTTGGATCTCCCAGTTTTTGGAATGCCCCAAATTCTACTTGAGAATCCAAATCCGGATCAATACCGGCAAAAACATCTCTGAATAGAGTTCTAGCACCATGCCAAATATGCCCAAAAAAGAAAAGAAGGGCAAATGTAGCATGCCCAAAAGTAAACCAACCCCTTGGGCTACTTCGAAAAACACCATCCGATTTCAAAGTAGCACGATCTAATTCAAAAATTTCACCTAATTGTGCACGTCTAGCATATTTTTTGACTATAGCAGGATCACCAAAACTAACTCCATCAAGTTCACCACCATAGAACTCAACAGTTACACCTACTTGTTCAACACTATATTTTGATTCTGCTCTCCTAAAAGGGACATCGGCTTTCACAATTCCTTCTTCATCTACTAGAACGACTGGAAATGTTTCGAAAAAGGTAGGCATACGACGTACAAAAAGCTCATGTCCCTTTTTATCTTTGAAAATAGGGTGCCCTAACCAACCAACAGCAATTCCATCTCCATTGTCCATTGCACCCGCCCTGAATAACCCCCCTTTAGCTGGATTATTCCCAATGTAATCATAAAAAGTAAGTTTTTCAGGAATTTTTGACCAAGCTTCTGATAGACTTAGATTTTCAGCCAGACCGGCACGAACCCGTCGATCTATTTCTTGTTGGAAGTATCCCTGATCCCACTGGTAACGAGTAGGACCAAATAATTCGATCGGAGTGGTTGCGGAACCATACCACATTGTTCCGGCCACAATGAAAGCTGCAAAAAACACAGCAGCAATACTACTCGAGAGGACAGTTTCAATATTCCCCATACGTAATCCTTTGTATAAACGTTGGGGGGGACGAACACTGAGATGGAATAGACCTGCTAATATACCCAATATACCTGCTGCAATATGATGAGAAGCTATTCCTCCCGGAACAAAAGGATCAAAACCTTCAGCTCCCCATGCCGGATTTACAGGTTGTATTTTCCCAGTTAGTCCATAAGGATCAGACACCCATATTCCAGGGCCATACAAACCCGTTACATGAAATGCTCCGAATCCGAAACAAGCGGCTCCTGAGAGGAATAAATGAATGCCAAAAATCTTAGGCAAATCTAAAGAAGGTTTTCCTGTACGGGAATCACAAAATACGTCTAGATCCCAATATACCCAATGCCAGATAGCTGCTAAAAAGCACAAGCCAGAAAACACAATATGTGCCCCGGCCACACCTTCATAACTCCAAATACCTGGATTTGATATAGTTTCTCCAGTTATACTCCACCCACCCCATGAATCCTTTATTCCTAATCGAGTCATAAAAGGTATAACGAACATACCTTGTCTCCACATTGGATCAAGAATAGGATCGGATGGATCGAAAACTGCTAATTCGTAAAGAGCCATCGAACCGGCCCATCCAGAAACTAGAGCTGTATGCATTATATGCACAGCGATTAACCGGCCAGGATCATTCAACACGACGGTATGGACACGATACCAAGGCAAACCCATGAAAATACCCCTTTATCAGAAAAAGTAGACACTATGTAATTTTCTCGCATTAGAGACAGATTATGCTATGGAATTAGACCTTTGTCTCAAAGGTGAACATCTATCTATTAATAGAACAGTTTCAAAAGATAGAATTGAGAATCGGATCTATTTTATCATTTATATGTACCAATATACAATGTGGTAATTGGTCCCATTTGTTTTGTATCAAACAAAGTAAAGAAATAAATTACAAAACTAGGTATTTTACGAAGAAAAGCACGTCCGCTTATTTGGTCCTATCACTCATTTGATCTTATAATCTATTTTTGTAGTAGAAAAAAATACTAAATTAAATACTTAATATACTTTTGATATGATAATAAACAACTTCCCCTCTCTTTTAGTACCTTTGGTGGGCTTGTTTTTTCCAGCAGTTACAATGCTTTTTCTTTATTTTTATATTCAAAATGACGAAATTTTATGAATCTGATCAATATATCATAATATAATATATATATATTTTTTTTAATATAAGATAAAATCTTCTTTAAATAGATCTAAATAGATATTTATCTTTATTTAGATCTATTCATATATGATAAATAATAAAAATATAAATGTATATGGTATCATATGTATAAGACATATTAGACCCGTGTGTGAATTTCTTACTTCTACTTCAAAATATGCTTATATATACATTTGAATAGAGAGATTGATATTTTTATTTGACTGATACAATCAACTATTATTTGGATAGTCAATAAGTTAAAGACAAAATTTCCATGCTAAAAAAAGCACAGACAAAAAAATAGCACGGAAAAAGAAGAATAATAAAATCGAGATATATTATTTTTGTGAAATACTTGTATGTATATGGCTAGTTTATGAATATAGCTAATTTATGGGAATGACTTCTAGGTGGGAGTCAAAATTTGTTCAATCCCTCAAATTAAATTAAATAGGACGTAATTTGTTATGAATAGTCGATCCAAATGGCTCTGGATAGAACCCATAAAAGGGTCTCGAAAAATAAGCAATTTTTTTTTTGCTTGTCTCCTCTTTTTAGGTTCACTAGGATTTTTTGTGGTCGGAATTTCAAGTTACCTTGGTAGGAACCTGATACCCTTATTGTCATCTCAGCAAATATTTTTTGTTCCACAAGGAATTGTGATGTGTTTTTATGGGATTGCAGGTCTGTTCATTAGCTCTTATTTGTGGTGCACTATTTTGTGCAATGTAGGTAGTGGTTATAATAAGTTTGATGAAAAAGAAGGAGTTGTATGCCTTTTTCGCTGGGGATTTCCCGGAAGAAATCGTCGTATTTTGCTTGAATTTCTTATGAAGGATATTCAGGCGATCAAAATGGAAGTTCAAGAAGGTCTATTTCCTCGTCGTGTTATTTATATGGAAATAAAGGGCCAACAAGACATCCCCTTAACTCGTACTGAAGAAAATTTGACCCTGCGTGAAATGGAACAAAAAGCTGCCGAATTAGCCCGTTTTTTGCGCGTATCCATTGAAGGATTTTGAAATGAGGGGGGAAGGCCATATAGTCAGTTTATGTTCCACCAACACGAAATGTTACTTATGGAACTATAATATTCTTTGGCAGTTAGCAAACACTCAATATTATTCTTTATCTACTAGAAAGGCACAAAAGGTTCAATAAATACGGATATAACATCTCAAAAGAATACAATGAAGTAAATGACTATAGTTTTTTACACTTTTTTAGATATGCGCTCGAAGAAATAATTTCCTATATGTATCAAAGAAAAAAAAATGAGTATTATTTTCAATTTATTTGTCAATTGAAGGAATTCTTCGGGTCAAGAGTTCAAAATTAGTGCAGATTCAAGCGATTTTCAAGGATTGATCCTTCTACTCTACTTCTCAATCGAAACAAACCATCCCTCGTCCGAAAGAAAGAGATTTTCTCTCGAGGTCGAAGAATTACGAAAAAGATCATTATATGGATTTCATACCTCGTTCTATAATTCGTACTTTGTCCAGATTTTGGGCAGAGCTAACGAGCCAATCGAGCTCGTTAACGATTCACGAATTGGAAGTTGCCAAATATAAAGTATTAGCTTCTCTACAATATCTTATATGTTTAATAGTATTGCCTTGGGGAATTTCAATTTCATTACAGAACGGTTTAGAATCTTGGGTTACAAATTGGTGGAATACTGGTCAATCAAAAAAAATTTTTGATTATTTACAAGAAGAAGACATTATAATAAAATTTGAAAAAATAGAGGAACTATTCCTGTTAGAAATAATGATGGAAGATTCTTCGGAAACGCATTCGCAAGATATTCGTGTAGAGATGCAGAAAAAAATGATCCAATTAGTCTTGATATATAATCAAGATTGTATCCAAATCATCTCACATTTATTAGCAAATCTAATAGGTTTGGTTCTTTTAAGTGTTTGTCTCATTCTGGGTAAGAAGAAACTTGGTATTCTCAATTCTTGGATCCAAGAAATCTTCTACAGCCTAAGTGATACAACGAAAGCTTCGTTTATTATTTTAGCAAGCGATTTATTTCTTGGGTTTCATTCGCCCCCTAGTTGGAAACTGATAATAACTTGGATCTTCGAAAATTATGGATTTGCCCATAACGAACGAATAATAGCTGTTCTTAGTTCAACTTTACCAGTCATCTTAGACACAATTTTCAAATATTGGATTTTCTGTCGTTTGAATCGTATATCTCCTTCACTTGTAGTAATTTATCACAAGATAAATGAATAACAAATGGTTTCTCCCCCTTTTTTTAGGGCAATACTCCTTATTTATTTAGCTTTAGGTTTAATATAGTAGCAAAATTGCAAGCAGGTAACTATCATAGTTACCTACTACCATTTATTTGAAATAAAAGAATTGTAACAATTAATTGAACCATGCAAAATAGAAAAACTTATGATGACTGGATGAAAAAGTTGATAGCTCAATCAATTTCCGCCTTAATATTGATAGATATAATGACTCGCACATCTATTGCAAATGCATATCCCATTTTTGCACAGCAAGGTTATGAAAATCCTCGAGAAGCAACTGGGCGTATTGTATGTGCCAATTGTCATTTGGCTAAAAAACCTGTGGAGATTGAAGTTCCACAGTCCGTGCTTCCTGATACCGTTTTTGAAGCAGTTGTTAAAATACCCTATGATAAGCAAATAAAACAAGTTCTTGCTAATGGTAAGAAAGGAACTTTAAATGTAGGAGCTGTTCTTATTTTACCCGAAGGTTTCGAATTAGCTCCTCCGGATCGTATTTATCCTGAGATTAAGGAAAAAATAGGTGATCTTTATTTTCAGAACTATCGTCCCAATCAAAAAAATATTCTAATAATAGGTCCTGTCCCTGGTCAAAAATATAGTGAAATTGTGTTTCCCATCCTTTCACCAAATCCCGCTACTAATAAAGCAGCTCACTTCCTGAAATACCCCATATATGTGGGTGGTAATAGAGGAAGAGGACAAATTTATCCCGATGGGAGCAAAAGCAACAATACAGTGTACAACGCTTCAGCAACGGGTAAAATAAGTAAAATTGCACGTAAAGAAAAGGGTGGATATCAAATAACTATTGATAATCCATCAGACGGTCGACAAGTGGTAGACTTTGTACCTCCGGGACCGGAACTTCTTGTTTCAGAAGGCGAATTCATCAAGGCGGATCAGTCGTTAACGAATAACCCTAATGTAGGTGGATTTGGTCAGGAAAATGCAGAAATAGTACTTCAAGATCCTTTACGTGTTCAAGGTCTTTTATTATTCTTAGCATCTGTCGTTTTAGCACAGATATTTCTGGTTCTTAAAAAGAAACAATTTGAGAAAGTTCAATTGGTCGAAATGAATTTTTAGGCGCATAAAAGATTTGAATCTCCATCTTATGAATGATTAATGCAATTATATAAATAAAAATTGCAACAATAAAGTCATACTTTTTCGGAATCCTTCATTTGCCCCTTCCCTCTGTTCAAATATATTGATTGTGAAGAATGAGGAGATATAAATAATATTTACATATTTGATAATGAGTGATTCCGAAATAAACTTGTTAAACAGTTAGTTCTCTAGTTATGCGCAATATTCAATATATTAAATATTATATACATGTTATCTTTTCTCACCCTGATTTATCATATTCAAAACAAATAAACAAATAGAAGGAAGGAGAGAATTCAGTAATCTTGGCTTACTATTTTCGCTTATTTTAGAACTTATCTTACTCCTTGAAAAAGTCAAAAAAATATAGATTTTGACTTTTTACCATTATCTCGCCAAAATCAGAGAAGTTCATTCGTTTTCTAATTCCATTTCTCCTTTTATGGACTGAAATGAGAAAAGGAGCAGCAAAGGTATGCCCATCGAGCAAACAGGGTTTGTTTCACAAAACAAACGTTTGAATGAAACGGCTCGTTCTTTTTATAGTTTTTTCAAACTTAAACTAATATTTAGTTTATTAGTTATACACTAAATATTATTTGTACTTAATGCTATTTAAGTATATATATGAACAAAAATTGCAGAAATGCAGATGCGTAAAAAACCATTAAAAAGCACATTCTATTTGGATCGATCCAATTCTTTCTTTCAAATTTTTGTAAATTGTAGAAATGAATCTACAATTTACAAAAAATAATAAGTAAAGATAAGATCTTACCTTTCTTTGAACACAAAGAAGGGTAAGATCTTATCTTTATTTTTTAGGTTTCACTTTTATTCTAATATATCCTCTAGATGCACAATACATTTTTTTTGCTACAAGGAAGAGCCTAATCCGGAATAAGAACCGTAAAAAAAAATACCTATTAAAGCAATAACAAGAATACCAGTTAAAGTACCTATCAACCAAAGAGGGATCCTTCCGGTGGTATCGATCATTTCTATTACTTCCTTTCACATTGTCTCTAAGTAGTAGACATAATAATAATACATAGAAATATTAGATCTTGGCAAATTGAATTGGGTAAGAAAAAATATTCTTACTGTTCCTAATTGAAAAAGTAATTAGAGAATAGAACAGCAAGTACAAAAATAAGTAACAACCCCCAATAGAGGCTAGTACGATTCAATTCAACATTTTGTTCATTTGGGTTTGATTGTGTCATAAATAGCTCCGTGATTTAGTTTATATAAAGTTTATCGCTGTATGAACTGCATTGCTGATATTGACCCCAAGAAAAAAACAGTAGGTACAGCTAGCCCGTGAACGGCCAACCATCTAACTGTAAAAATTGGATAGGTTCTATCTATAGTCATTAATACCTCCTAAAAAGATCTAGATCTAGTAAATTCATCGAGTTGCTCTAATGAATCGAAACGGCCAGTGACTAATGGAACCTCTTGTCGGCTTTCTGTGAAATACTCATTTGGCCGAGGGCTCCCGAATACATCATAAGCTAAACCCGTACTGACAAATAACCAACCCGCAATGAATAGAGAAGGTATAGTAATGCTATGGATAACCCAGTATCGAATACTAGTAATAATGTCAGCAAAAGCGCGTTCTCCCGTATTCCCAGACATGCTAAGCTCCCTATATTATTGTATTGTAAAATCAAGGGTAAATTGATCCCATGAAAGAAAGAGATCAGGAAATGGAAAACTACTGATATCTTCTACAATCCTTGCTTGATTGTCAATATGATACCAAAGGTATATTTGAAGTATACTAAGTATAGCTAGCCTGCTTCTAACATAGCAATAGAATTTTTCTTAATATAAGAAAGGGAGTAGAATAAGAAAGGGAGTAGAATCATTAGTTAAATTACTGCACAATCGGTATTTATTTTATTTATGATTTCATTTTTACTTTTTTGAAACTTTGTATTAATTTACACTCTTTTTTTCTGCTCCTAGAGTAATAAATTGAGGTAATTGCCTGCCAAATCAATACGTATCAATCATTGTTTTTTTCAGTGATTTCTTCCATGCTTACTATAATTAGTTATTTTGGTTTTTTATTAGTTTTGCTTATTTTCACCTCAGTCTTATTCATCGGGTTAAGCAGTATACAACTTATTTGAAATAAAATAAATCTCAATAGGAATGGAGATTCCTAGTAAATTTGAGGTACTATGTAGATTAGCTATTAATCCTTACCTATTCTTTTTTAAGAAAAAAAATATGATTGAAGTTTTGTTATCCGGAATTGTGTTAGGTCTAATTCCTATAACTTTGGCTGGATTATTTGTAACTGCATATTTACAGTACCGACGCGGCGATAAATTGGATATTTGATTTAGGACCATATTCTAAATATGGTCTCCTACTGATTCTGAGGGATCAGATCCCATTAGCTTTTTCAGTCTAAGTGACAAGAAAAGCAGGATCACGCTCTGTAGGATTTGAACCTACGACATCAGGTTTTGGAGACCTGCGTTCTACCAAACTGAACTAAGAGCGCTCTTTCTTGCTCTGTAGGATTTGAACCTACGACATCAGGTTTTGGACACCTGCGTTCTACCAAACTGAACTAAGAGCGCTTTTTCTTTTTTTGAAAGAAAAGAAGGGTCTGCATGTGGTATGCCCCAATCACTTATTTTATTATAAGATGTTTCATTGAATAACTATAATTATTCACTCAACTTTTTATTTCTTTTATAGTATAGGAGAAGAAAAAAGGTAGGGATGACAGGATTTGAACCTGCGACATTTTGTACCCAAAACAAACGCGCTACCAAGCTGCGCTACATCCCTTTTAATCGTGGGTATTTTTATTCGATATTTTATATTAATCAATTTTTTTTGTTTTCTACATTTATCTGCCTTGATTCTCACGTGAATAGGCTGTATACACGGAAGATATCATGTATAAAATGTCTATTTATTGACAGTACTTGATTACTATCACATGTTCTGTTAAAACAAAAAAAAGAATTTGTGCAAATACAAATATCTGTTTGCAGTTACTCGTAAACTACGGGTGTAGTTGACCATATAATATATCTATCATTCTTGAGAAGGAGAACTTACGAACAATGCAAGATATAAAAACATATCTTTCCACAGCGCCTGTGTTAGCTACTTTATGCTTGGGATTTTTAGCCGGTTTATTAATTGAGATAAATCGTTTTTTCCCAGATGCCCTGACTTTTCCCTTTTTTTGACTTTCATTTTCCTCTCCTGCGAACCCTAAAGAAAAAAATGATGTTAGATTTATTTCCTTTTCTTCTTGGATAAAGAACAATAAATTAGATTCAATCTCTTTAGAATTTAGAATTCAAGAGGGGGGTGAAGTTAGGATAAGATAAAAGTAAAAATCTAGATCCAAAAGTTCCTCAAATAGTAAACTACTTTTTAATCTTAATTAAAGATTTTATTACTTAATTCATTCTCGTAATAAAATCTTTAATCATTTTTAGACAACTTCTATCCCTTTCTCTTTCTTCTCTTTTTTTTTCCAAATTGAAAAGAAAAGAAGTAGATACAATACCCAAAGTAAGTTATATGGCCAAGGGTGGAAATGTAAGAGTAACAATTACTTTAGAATGTACTAGTTGTACACAAAATAGTGTTGAAAAAAAATCAACGGGTATTTCAAGATATACGACTCGAAAAAATCGCCGCAATACTCCTGATCAATTGGAATTAAAGAAATTTTGTCCTTATTGTTACAAGCATACCATTCATGGAGAAATAAAAAAATAGATTGAATTTAACATTTATACCCAGAAATACAAATATATCAATATAAAAGATATTGATTTTTTTATCTTTGTATATTACAAAAATATGTCACTGTCAATATTTCTTTTCGGAAATATTTTGAAATAAAATAAATAGTATTTGAAAGGTTCATAAAACAAACTATGAATAAAATGAAGCCATCTTTTCGGAATACATATAAGCCATCTTTTAGAAATAGATCTAAGTCCTCTTTTTGGAATAGATCTAAGTCATCTTTTCGGAATAGATCTAAGTCATCTTTTCGGAATAGATTTAAGTCATCTTTTCGGAATAGATCTAAGTCATATTTTAGAAATAGATCTAAGTCATCTTTTAGAAATAGATCTAAGTCATCTTTTAGACTTAGATCTAAGTCATCTTTTCGGAATGCATCTAAGCGATTTTCTCCAAATCAGCGGTCTTTTCGAAAACGTTTATCTCCAATTCAGCCTGGAGAGCAAATGGATTATAAAAATACTAGCTTAATTAGTCGATTTATTAGCGAGCAAGGAAAAATACTATCTCGTCGAAGGAATCGATTAATGTTGAAAAAACAACGCTTAATAGCTAGGGCTATTAAACAAGCTCGTATTCTATCTTTGATACCCTTTTTTTCTTTAGAAAAAATTTCTTTAGAAAAAAAAGAAAAAAAAAAGAATTAGAGCCTAAGACTCCTCCATTTAATTGGAGCTGGGATATCTAACAAAGATAGCGCAGATTTTTTTCTATTTATATTCTAAATATATTCTAAATATAAAAAGAATTACTCATTTTATGAATAATTTCATTATCCAAGTCATCCTGAATTCATTTTCGTATTGTCTTTAGTTTACCGGATAATTTCTGAACATCATAGAGAAGCAATTATTATTTAATACAGCTATTTGTGCAAGTGTTCTACGATTTGTAAGCAACTGCCTTTTGTATAAAAATTGTATGAATTTATTATAGGAGAATCCATTAGCACGGGATGCTGCATTAATCCGAGTAATCCACAAACGACGAAAATCTCTCTTACGCTTAATTCTATCTCGGTGAGCGGAAACTAAAGCTCTCATTTTCTGTTGGTTAGCAGCCCTAAAAAGTTTTGAATGGGCTCCCCGAGAGCCTGATACAAATGTAAGAATCTTTTTTCGACGTTTTTTTGCAATATGCCCACGTTTAACTCTGGTCATTGAAGTTGATTCTTCATAAATGACTAATCTATTTTTTGATCAATCATTTTTTTTTTAGAAAGAATAAAACTGATTTTTCTAATGTATAAAATATAGATTCCAATGGCTTTTGCTACTCTAACCTTCCCAACCATAATTTCTTTCAGTTAGGCACCTTCCAAGTAGGCAGGGGATTGGACCTTGCATTTAAGTAATAAAAAAAATATATATATATTATATGTATATAATATACATATATACATTCTTTTCTTTTTATTATGGATTTCTTCGTTTCTATGGTTATTTCTCTAACGGTAAGGTCCCCTCTATACGCCGGAGCCCTAAGATATCAGATGAGTATTTGGTAACTTGTATAGTTTACCATCTCTAGCTCTACTCTTCTCCCCCCCCCCGAATTAATAAAAAATCTCATGATAAGATTTATAGATACAGTAACGACATTTATTTGTGAGAGTTCGCAAGGTAGCTGACCTTTTGTCCGTTCTCGCAGCAATATAAACATAATCATTTATGTTTTTTCAATTTGCGTTATTTCCTCGCTCAATGGATTGATGACCATTCGCTCCCAATGAGGAAGTGCTTTTCATCTGACATCAAGGTGATTGGATTTGCATCAATTTAAACCATAAATTTCATTTTCCCCGGTACAAGGAAACTGATAGATCTGTACTTTTGAACAGAAGAAAACTTTTTCTTGTTAGAGAAATTTCCTGGTCCGTTTCAGCTTATGATCCAAACGAGTCGCACATACACCCTGGCACATACTCCTTTACGCTGAGGACATCCTCGAAGAGCAGGAGATTTTATTCGATTCCTTATTGGCTGTCTGGCGTTTCTAATAAGTTGTTGAATAGTCGGCACTTTTTTTTATATTTGAAATTTAAGGAATGGTTTAGGTTAATCTTAACCAAAAGATTAATCTAACCTCTTTCTTTAAAAGTATAAATATTCTTACGTTGATAGTATCAGCATTAGGGATAATTCCTAAAAGAGCAAATCACAAATCATATAATTTATACACTACACTATAAATTATATATGGTTAACAAATTATATATGGTTAACAAGAGACCATTCTTTATTGTTCTTTTTTCTTTTTTTATTTTAGATAGACTTAGACAAATGTAGTGTAGAGGTACAAGCACGAGATTCTAAAAATTGATATCAAAGCTATATTTTTTCATCCATATTAATAAGTAAATGTAATTTAATTAATGAATTTTATTCTTTTATTATATTATATTAGTATGTATTAATATGTATATATTCTATTTTTTTCTTTTTTTGCACTCAATGAGAATCTTGTATTTCATAAAAATCAGGTGCAATATAGTCTTTGCGCAAAGGCCACCCAATCCAACTTTCTGGCATCAATATACGTTTTAGACATGGATGACTTTCATAAAATATTCCCAACATATCATAAGATTCCCGTTCCTGGAAATTAGCACCTTTCCAAATACATAGAACAGATGGGATTCTGGGATTTTCCCTTGGGACAAATACTTTTATACACACCTCTTCGGGTTCATCTGCATTATCCTTTATTCTCGTAAGATGATATACACTAGCTAAGGAACCCCCTGGTGCTACATCATAAGCACACTGAGAACGTAGATAATTAAAACCATAAACATATAAAGCAACGGCTATAGAGAGCCAATCTTCAGATTTGATTTGTAATGTTTCTGTGCCTTGGTAATCAAAACCCAAAGGTCTATGAGCTAACTTATGCTTGGCTAGCCAAGCAGATAATCGACCTTGCATTTGATTACTATTTATTGTCAAAGTATCTGTATAAGGATTTGACATTTCTCATGGAATTTTCAAAATTTATTTCCTGCTCGTTACTTTTTACTAACGATTATTCATTCGCCAGCAAACTCTCGTATTTTAAAATGTTTCAAAGGGTATGATATCTCTGAAATCGATTCACGAGATTCATAAGATTGATTAAAAAACTTATCCTCTTTATTTTCAATAAGAATACTGGACCCAATATGAAACCTATGCTTTCTAGTGAAATACCTCTTTTTTTGTTGAAACTCGTTTCTATCTTCAGATATTTCTTGAGCTATTTTTTCACGAAGTTTTATTATAGCATCTATAATAGCTTCTGGTTTAGGGGGACAACCCGGCAAATAGATATCCACAGGAATTAACTTATCTACTCCGCGAACGGTACTATAAGAATCTGTACTAAACATTCCTCCTGTAATAGTACAGGCTCCCATAGCAATTACATATTTTGGTTCCGGCATTTGTTCATATAATCTTACTAAAGAAGGAGCCATTTTCATGGTCACAGTTCCGGCTGTTATAAGTAGGTCGGCTTGCCTAGGACTGGATCTTGGCACCAAACCGTAACGATCAAAGTCGAATCGCGAACCTATTAATGAAGCAAATTCGATAAAACAACAACTAGTACCATAAAGGAGCGGCCATAGACTAGAAAGTCTCGCCCAATTGGACAGATCGTTTAGAGTAGTGGAAATCACTGAATTTGGAGTTGTTTGATCAAGTAAAGATGATTCTATAGGATTTATCGCCGGCTTTAGATTTAGATCATTTTCTCCTCGCCTTTTATCATTCCAAAATTTGGGGGTTAAGACCATTCCAATGCTCCTTTTCTCCATGCATAAACTAAACCAACAATTAAAATAATCACGAAAATAAAAGCTTCTATAAATGTAAATAGACCCAAAATATCAAAACTCATAGCCCACGGATAGAGAAAAACTGTTTCCACATCAAAAACAACGAAAACTAAAGCAAACATATAATAGCGAATTCTAAATTGGATCCAGGTATCTCCCATTGGTTCTATACCTGATTCATAACTAGTGGCTTTCTCCGGCCCTTTACTTATTGGAGCCAAATTTCTTGAAATTGAGAATGCCAGAATCGGAATAAGACTGGATATGGATAAATATATCCAAAAAGTATCATATTCAGAAAATAGAAACATAAATAGATGATTCCTGTTTGTTTAAACAAAAAAAAATTTTCTATTTGTTGTATTGTCAATTTATTAATCGCTTCTTTCCCCTCCCGAATGATTTATTATCATTTTTGTATATTAAAAAAATGTTTCATCTGTGACTTACAGAATAAAAGTCATATTCTGTATTTAATAATCCTAATACAGGAAATGGTTCGAACCCGTGCAGTTCGGTAGACTTCACGTTGGTTTGTGTTGTAACGTGTTAATATGGTTTGATGTAAGGGAATTTTCTCTATTGAAAATAAGGGAGCTTTCAGGGTCGTTGTTTCTAAAGATGTGAGATGTGCTAGCAAATAAAAAAGACAACTGAGTTCGATTATAATCGATAGGTACCGATCCAACCGTGTAACATATGAAATCTTTCATAAACAAAATAAAAGGATTATGTATGTGCCCATATTCCGACACGATGTCCGGTCTGTTGTTCTCTATAACAGAGATATTCGGGAATAAGACTCTGCTCTGGGTCGCAGTCGAAAGACTATTTTTTCTCATTATTACTTAGAAAAAATAGTCTTTTTTTTTTCATTCGTATTTCCTCTTTACTTTTTCTTTATGATCTTCTGTGTAAGTCGTCGGTTCCACATTTAAACAGAAAAAATTGGATGCTTTTTGAATTGAAAACTAGCATCGGATCATAGGGACAATATGGGCGAGAAAGCATATAAGAGTTTTCTCTATGTATAGGGCTATACGGGCTCGAACCGTAGACCTTCTCGGTATAACAGATCAAATTTCTTATTACCAAAATGATTTGAACTGTTCCAAGAACTCAACATGCATTTTTATTGCATTGGGCTCTTTCATTAACTGATGGAAAAATCAGTTAGTCTGCCATTCTTTTCCGGAACAGATAATAAGATGGCTCCGTTTGCTTCAAACGAAAATTTTTCGGAAGCAATCCCAAAGTGCTTCAAAAGGTTCCCTTGACGTAGGTCTGTCATGCTTAGACATAGATTCTCCAAATGGAGTCTCTCTCACCCCAAAAGAATAATATGAAACTTCATACACCTCAAAGTTCATAGAGCGAAAAGAATTCTTTTTTGAGATCCTCGTATTGTACTCATTATGTCTGGCATTGAATGTCCCCGAGATTGACCATATCAACTAGATCTATAGTTCGAATCAGAACGAACTTCATCTTTGTCATGCTATTGTTCTCCTAATTCATAGAGTAAGACTAAAATCTATTTTATGAACCGAATGAACTAATAAACTCTTCTGAAAACCATTGGCGCACGTGTAAACGAGGTGCTCTACCTAGCTGAGCTATAGCCCTTCACAGTTTAGTCTTGAAGACATACTAATAAAATAGATCACTTTCTGTCAAGACGGATTATATTTGATTTAATCATTCGAATCCTCGTTAAGGGCATATTGTGTCTAATTATGCCTAGAATTTTTTCTAGGTACGACTCTATCTATGATAATAAATAACCCACTTAACTCAGTGGTTAGAGTATCGCTTTCATACGGCGAGAGTCATTGGTTCAAATCCAATAGTAGGTAAAACTTATTGTGCTGCGATTATTTACTCAATCGCAGCAAATAAGTTTTATTATTTGTATATAATAATAAAATATATAAATAAAAAAATTCTTTCTATAAGTTTTACTATAAATATTCTAAATATTACTATATATTTTAGAATATTTAAGAAAATATTGAATTAAATATAAAAATTATTTCCATTTCAATAATGAATCCATTTTTAGATCATTATCGAAGTTGAACTTTACAAAGAAAGAGATAACTAAGTAAATATAAGTTATAACTTATAAATGATTATTGACTGATCAACTCATTACAGGGCATTTGTGCTTTTTTAGGTTTTTTGCTAGTATTAGCAATTGGAATCCATATCCTTTTTTTTTATTTATTGTTTATGAGAACCAATCCTTTTATTTTTGGGGTTTCCGCACTTGTAGAAAAGAAGGCAGGACGTATTGCTCAGATCATCGGCCCAGTACTAGATGTATCTTTCCCTCCAGGTAATATGCCTAGAATTTACAATTCGTTGATAGTTAAGGATAACGATACAACTGGTCAACCAATAAGTGTGACTTGTGAGGTACAACAATTATTAGGAAATAATAAAGTTAGAGCTGTCGCTATGAGTGCTACAGACGGTTTGATGAGAGGAATGAAAGTAATTGATACAGGAGGGCCACTTAGTGTTCCAGTTGGTGAAACTACTCTCGGTAGAATTTTTAATGTTCTTGGGGAACCCGTTGATAACTTAGGTCCTGTAGATGCTCTCACAAAATCTCCTATTCATAGATCTGCTCCCGCTTTTACACAGTTGGATACCAAATTTTCAATCTTTGAAACAGGCATTAAAGTGGTGGATCTTTTAGCTCCTTATCGCCGTGGAGGAAAAATTGGATTATTCGGGGGAGCTGGAGTGGGTAAAACAGTGTTGATTATGGAATTAATCAACAACATTGCTAAGGCTCATGGAGGGGTTTCTGTGTTTGGTGGAGTAGGAGAACGTACCCGTGAAGGAAATGATCTTTACAAGGAAATGAAAGAATCGGGAGTCATTAATGAACAAAATATATCCGAATCCAAGGTAGCTCTGGTCTATGGTCAGATGAATGAACCACCAGGAGCTCGTATGAGAGTAGGTTTAACTGCTTTAACTATGGCTGAATATTTCCGAGATGTCAATAAACAAGATGTACTTCTATTTATTGACAATATCTTCCGCTTTGTCCAAGCAGGATCAGAGGTATCCGCATTATTAGGCAGAATGCCTTCCGCAGTGGGTTATCAGCCAACTCTTAGCACGGAAATGGGTTCTTTACAAGAGAGAATAACTTCTACGAAAGAAGGATCTATAACCTCCATTCAAGCAGTTTATGTACCTGCAGACGACTTGACTGATCCCGCTCCTGCTACAACATTTGCACATTTAGATGCTACTACTGTACTATCGAGAGGATTAGCTGCCAAGGGCATCTATCCAGCGGTAGATCCGCTAGATTCCACGTCAACTATGCTCCAACCTTCGATCGTAGGTGAAGAACATTATGAAACTGCGCAAGGAGTTAAACAAACTTTGCAACGTTATAAGGAACTTCAAGATATTATAGCTATTCTTGGATTAGATGAATTATCAGAAGACGATCGTTTAATCGTGGCAAGAGCAAGAAAAATTGAACGGTTTTTGTCACAACCCTTTTTTGTAGCAGAGGTATTCACCGGTTCCCCCGGTAAATATGTTAGTCTAATAGAGACAATTAAAGGTTTTCAAATGATCCTTTCCGGAGAATTAGATGGTCTACCCGAACAGTCTTTTTATTTGGTGGGTAACATTGATGAAGCTACCGCAAAGGCTATGAACTTAAAAGAAATTTAAAGAACTAAAATGAACCTAAATCTTCGTGTACTCACTCCCAATCGAGTTGTTTGGGATTCAGAAGTTCAAGAAATAATACTAACTACCAATAGTGGTCAAATGGGTGTATTACCCAACCATATTGCAATTGTAACAGCTTTGGATATAGGAGTCATGAAAATACGACTCAATGCCCAGTGGTCCACTATGGCTTTGATGGGTGGTTTTGCCAAGATAGACAATGATGAAGTCACATTATTGGTAAATAATGCAGAAAGAGGTATTGATATTGATCTTCAAGAGGCTCAGAAAAGTTTTAGATTAGCGAAAGCTGATCGTGTGCGAGCTGAAGACAAGAGACAAGCAATCGAGGCTGATGTGGCTCTCAAAAGAGCTAGAACACGACTAGAGGCTGCTGATGCAATTTTGTTGAGATAAATAAATATTTATGAAATTGGAAGTAAATAGATTCCAATCATAAGGAAGTCTTTATCTGTCTGAGCCAATAACTAGGCACATTTCCACCTATGCCCATGCCATCTGCTATTGCAATTTTTTTTATTTTCTTCTTCGCCTAAAGTGAAGAAATCTATCACATTTAACTATTCTCTATCACATTTAACTATTCAATATAGAATAAATTGGAATTGCGGAAAGGTCCTCAATTCAATCAAACTAAGAAATTGGGTTGCATCATACATATATAACATGATACAATATCACTTGAAAGAAAAGTCTTTTTGACAATAGGGGCTACAAAAAAAATTTTTTGTACAAAAATTTTTTTGAATAAAAAAGTGATTGTTTACGTTCGACACCCAGGTCGAGTAGACCTCGTTCTTGTAAGAGCTATTAACCAATAAATCATAGGGAGGGACTTATTTATGTCACCAAAAACAGAGACTAAAGCAAGTGTCGGATTCAAAGCGGGTGTTAAAGATTACAGATTAACTTATTATACTCCGGAGTATCAGACCAAAGATACTGATATCTTGGCAGCATTCCGAGTCACTCCTCAACCTGGAGTGCCCCCCGAAGAAGCGGGAGCAGCAGTAGCTGCCGAATCTTCCACTGGTACGTGGACCACTGTTTGGACCGATGGACTTACCAGTCTTGATCGCTACAAGGGGCGATGCTATGATATTGAACCCGTTCCTGGAGAGGAAAATCAATTTATTGCCTATGTAGCTTACCCTTTAGATCTTTTTGAAGAAGGCTCTGTGACTAACCTGTTTACTTCTATTGTAGGTAATGTATTTGGATTCAAAGCTTTACGGGCTCTACGTCTGGAAGATTTACGAATTCCTCCTGCTTATTCAAAAACTTTTCAAGGCCCACCACATGGTATTCAAGTAGAAAGAGATAAATTAAACAAATATGGTCGTCCTTTGTTGGGATGTACTATAAAACCAAAATTGGGTCTATCTGCCAAGAATTATGGTAGAGCGGTTTATGAATGTCTCCGTGGTGGACTTGATTTTACCAAGGATGATGAAAACGTGAATTCCCAACCATTTATGCGCTGGAGAGATCGTTTCTGCTTTTGTGCAGAAGCACTTTATAAAGCTCAGGCTGAGACGGGTGAGATTAAGGGACATTACCTGAATGCTACTGCAGGTACATGTGAAGAAATGATGAAAAGAGCAGTATTCGCCAGAGAATTGGGAGTTCCTATAGTCATGCATGACTATCTGACTGGAGGTTTTACGGCAAATACTTCGTTGGCTCATTATTGCCGAGATAACGGCCTACTTCTTCACATTCACCGCGCAATGCACGCAGTTATTGACAGACAAAGAAATCATGGTATGCACTTCCGTGTACTGGCTAAAGCACTACGTATGTCTGGTGGAGATCATATTCATGCTGGTACTGTAGTAGGTAAACTTGAAGGAGAACGAGAAGTCACTTTAGGTTTTGTTGATCTATTGCGTGATGATTTTATTGAAAAAGACCGAAGTCGTGGTATTTATTTCACTCAAGATTGGGTCTCTATGCCGGGTGTCCTGCCTGTAGCTTCAGGAGGTATTCACGTTTGGCATATGCCTGCTCTGACCGAGATCTTTGGAGATGATTCCGTATTACAGTTTGGTGGAGGGACTTTGGGGCACCCTTGGGGAAATGCACCTGGTGCAGTGGCTAATCGGGTCGCTTTAGAAGCTTGTGTACAAGCTCGTAATGAAGGGCGTGATCTTGCGCGTGAAGGTAATGAAGTGATCCGTGAAGCTACTAAATGGAGTCCTGAACTAGCTGCCGCTTGTGAAGTATGGAAGGAAATCAAATTTGAATTTGATACGATTGATCGCTTATAATCGAGTGACCTTCGTCTGTTTGGTCCCTTAATCGAATCGAACTCGGCCCAATCCAATCTTTTAAGATTGAGCCGAATACCGAATGGATGGGAATAGATAATTCGGCTAGAGGAAAGGTATTTACCTATTTTCTAATATAGAAATATATTTTCTGGATTACTCGATGGGGTCGGTGGATCAGTAGATCCAGGCCCGGGGGGCAAGGGCCTTCAATCTATTCTAGCTCGCACCCAAAGTGAGCTAAAGTATGATGGTTTGTATTTGTGTCTATTAAAAGTTGTACATTAATAAAAAATATATAGAAAAAATATAGGAAAATGTGTGAGGAAGACAAAGATTCTGAGAAAATGTGTGAGGAAAACAAAGATTCTGAGAAAATGTGTGAGGAAAACAAAGATTCTGAGAAAATGTGTGAGGAAAACAAAGATTCTGAGAAAATGTGTGAGGAAAACAAAGATTCTGAACATATCGACGAAACAAAACCCGTAGAAGACAGATTTGAACGAATTAAGCACTTGTGGTTTTTGTGCGAGAATTGTGAGACCCTTATATATAAGAAATTTTTTTTAGAACAAAAAGGTGTTTGTGAGGAATGCGGGGCAACGCTTCAGATGACTAGTTCAGAGCGAATTGAATTATTAATTGATGATGGCACTTGGTCGCCTATGGATATTCATTTTTCTAGTATAGATGTTTTAGAGAAACAACATACGACGTTTGACATCAAAATGGTTCGAGGGGTCTCAACTTTATTGTACAAAGGAATTTATGCCAAAAATTTTGACTTGGACTTTTTTCGCAAGAAAAATGGGTTGAAAACATTAGTAGGATACAATATTACTCTTGTTAATATCGTTAAGGTTGTATTAGAAAAGAAATTCGTAAAATATTTGAATTTAGATTCAAAGGAAACTATTGAGATACTACAAAATATTATTGATACAGGTTTGAAAACAGTTCAATTTGTACTTTTTGAAATAAATAAAAAAATAATAAATGAATTATTTGAGTTTGCGATTTTAAATACAGATATTTTAAATACAGATATAGAGATAGCATTTAAAGTTCCATATGCACCATTTTTTTATGATGAACTTTCATATCTTTTGTTCACATCTTTTTTTTTGCCAATAGATGTTGTGAAACATTTTCTAAATACAGCAATCTTTGATGAAAATTATGAACTAATTGATGAAAATAATGAACTTATAATTTCTATTTTTACTCAACTAAAAAATTCTTTGGAACCTGGACAACCTCTAAGCGATTTTTTCAAAATTAACAATTTACTAAGTTTGAATTTACTAATTAAATTAAATAAACAATTAGCCAACTTAAAAGAACAATTACTATCACAAGATAAGTTCTTGAAAGTAGCGGCGGTAAACTTAATGAAAATAGAACTTTATTTTCCGGAAGAAAAAAGAAAAGCAAGGAAAATAAAAAAACTATTTCCTTTTTATCCAGGAAATGATCCAGAGACAAATTACTTTTTATGGCTGCGAAAACATACGGCGATATGTTTGATGGAAAGATCTCTGGTCTTGAAAGAATTTAAATATTGGTTTAAATTTCGTTGTTGTGGTTTACTGAAAGGAGAAGAATTCTATCGGTTCGGTTCCGATATTCTAGTAGAATACGTTAAAAAACAAGATCACTATGAGTATTATGATATCATTGATGATATCATAGATGATGATCTACTATATAGTACAAAAAATGTTGAGTTATTTCAACAAATAGAAAATCTATACCTCGATTACAAGCAGAACGAAAAATATTGTTGTGAAACTAATTTAGTGTTGTGTGCTGAAGATGATGAGATAATTTTTTTCTATTTATTCGAGATAATGAAAAATTTTTCTACATTAACACTAGATAGCAAAGAAAAATTTTGTAAGAAAAAAGAAGAAACTTATATAGAAGATACTGAAGATACTGAAGATAATGAGGATCAAGAAGAATATCCTTTAACTTATGCTACTTTAACTAAAGAAGAAAGAGAGTATGTCGACGCTGGCATAAGATTAATTAAGAGTACACTTAATCTAGGAAAGGACGAATTTATAGAAGAAATAGAAATAGAAGAACAATGTTATGACGATTATAAGACTTCCTATCAAAAAGAAACAGGTTTACTCGACGCTATTCAAACAGGCATAGGTAGCATAAATGGTTTTCCTGTAGCACTCGGAGTTATGGATTTTCAGTTCATGGGAGGCAGTATGGGATCGGTAGTGGGTGAAAAAATAACCCGTTTAATACAGTATGCTACTGAGCATGTTATTCCATTAATTCTCGTATGTGCTTCTGGCGGAGCGCGTATGCAAGAAGGAAGTTTTAGCTTAATGCAAATGAATAAAATAGCTGCTGTGTTGCATACACATCAAAAGGAAAAAAATTTACTATATATTTCAGTTCTTACATCTCCGACAACTGGTGGGGTCACTGCTAGCTTTGGTATGTTGGCTAATGTTACGATTGTCGAGCCAAATGCATACATTGCATTTGCGGGTAAAAGAGTTATTGAACAGACATTAAATCAGATAGTAGATGATGAAGATCAAATATCTGATTCTTTATTTGATTTTGGAATGTTTGATAGCATGGTTCCACGAGCTCTTTTAAAAAATGTTCTGAGCGAAATAATTTCACTATACTATATACACTGAAAATTGATGAAACTCTCACTGTCGAATGTGAGACAGGTAATTATCATACTTTTTGTCCAATTAGCTGTGTATCTTGGTTATATCAAAAAATTGAAGATAGTTTCTTTTTAGTTGTGGGTACAAAGACATGCGGTTATTTTCTGCAAAATGCACTTGGAGTAATGATTTTTGCAGAGCCTCGTTTAATTTATCTTAACAGATAATTTATCTGTATTTATTATTAATATTGAATTTATCTTAACAGTTAATTTATCTGTGCAAATAAAAAAAAAGAAGATTACATTTTTTCTATTTTCAAAAAATTGGTATTTTTGACTTGACATATGACATGATATTTGTTATAATGGATTTGCACGTATGAAATGATATTTGTTCTAATATAGTAGAAGTATATATAATGTTTAGTACTTAAAGGAGGTAGTGTAACAATGTTATATACATTCCTAGTAAATCTTGCATTTTTCTATATTATTGACAAGCTTATGGCACCGCCATAAATATTAATCGTGTCGTCTAGTTTCTTCTTTTTAAGCTAAGCTAATATAGGTTGTACATTAGCATTTCTATATAGGTTATAACCTAATTTATAGGTTATAACCTAATGTATAGGTTATAGGATAATGGTTCGGAGACAATGGTAGAGATATCATAGGATATTAGGGTTATTAGAGGTTCGATATATGCAACAATGGTAATCGTAGGGTATTAGGGTTATTAGAGGTTAGAGGTTCGGTTCTAACCATATGCAATTATAGTTAGTAACGTACTAATTTAGTATTAATTTTTATTAAATACTAAATTAGTACGTTAGCTATTCAGTTAATTTACGTACATAAATACAAACAAAAAAAAAACAAAAATGATTATCAAATTAAATGATCTAATGATACTGAATGCGCTGGTTATAGCGACTGTTCTCACTCTGAAAACAAATGGGGCAAGTTTATTTGTAGCAACTGTAGCAACTTTGAAGATATGTATATTACTATTATTATTATTTGGGAGGGATTATTTATGATCACAAATATATATTGGATTCTAGGACCATGGATAGAACGATGTTTTCCCGTGCTATTATTTGGTGTTTATTATGGTTTTTTATCAACATTGCCAATTGGTCCGGCTCAGATGTATTTTATCCGAGCTATGTTGGTTAAAAATAAAGTCGTCGACAACAGGAAAATTGTTCCTACGGAAAAATGGATCCTTAGCGGTTCATTTGTGGCACAACTCGTGGTCTTCTCATCCATTTATCTTGGCCCTATTTATGCGAGCATTTTGAAACCTCACTTAATGACAATGATGCTTCTTCCTGTTTTATTATTTATTGTGTTTCAAACAAGTTTGATTCGGAAATATCCTTTCCTTCAAAATCCAGCAATAGATTTTATTATTGGAGTTGCTTTACAGCTGCTAAATCCGGCCCTTTTCGGTAAATCTATCTATACTCGATTTCTCAATATGATGCTATTTAGATATAGCGGAAACTTTTTATTTCTGCTGAGTACTGCAGCCGGATGGTTGAGCGGACAAATTCTTTTCGTCAAAATGACGCAAATTTTTTGTTTACGCGTCGAGAACGATGTTCGCTTAAAAAGCGATATAAAGGGGCAACTTTTTGCCTTCAGTTTTCAAATGATTTTCATCGGCTATACTTTTTTAAATTGCTTTGGAAGGAGTCCTGCTCTCATCTTTACTAAATGGAATGATTCTAGAACGTTCCTTAATGGTCCTGTACAGGAGCTAGAAGAGGTATCAGTAGAGTTGTCTGGTAAGAAAAATAGATATGGTTTGCAGACAACTGTATCAAATAAGAAACAAATATTAACTAAGAAAAGTAAGTCTAAGAAAAAGACAAAAACTTATATCCCTCCTTCTATCGAGGCTTCTATCAAAAAAAAGGGTCCGCCCTTTCCTCTGTCTGCTTCTTTTAGAAGGTTACTGAGAATTCGATCTTTAAAAGATCTAAAACGATCTTTAAAAGATCTAAAATTGGAATCTGAAAGAGATTTACAATTCTCTCCTTTTCTAATAAAAAGGTGGCCATTAATGTTTTTTGATTCTAATCGCTTTAACCAGCCAATACGATACGTAAGTATTGGAAATTATATTCTTCGTGGCCCTGTGAAGAGCCAAGTCGCTGAATATTTCTTCGATGTTTGTCTCGTTGATGGCCATCAAAAAATTTCTTTCACAGCTCCACCAAGTATATCTTTCTTTGCCAAAATGGCCAACTTGGGCGATCAAAGTCTTGATTCAAATCAGGATCACTTTGATGAATGGATAGTTAGAAAATCAGAGAGGAAAACTTATTTAGGCGAAGAGCTTGAAAATAGGGTGAGAGCTCTAAGCAATGGATCTCCTCTTTTAAATGTTCTCGAAAAAAAAATTAGATTTTCTCGAACAAAAGAAGGAAAGAACATTTCAGAAGTTCATGATCCTTTACTCAGCGGGCCATTCCGTGGGTCGGTGAATCAATTTAAATCACCGTGGATGTTACATTCAGATGACTACTTCAAAGAGAAAAAAGAACAAGAAAAGAAGATGCCGGAATGTAACAACCGTGATTCTAACAACCGGCTTGGTCGAGTTTCCTTAATTCGCCCAGAAAATAAGGAAAGAATCGTTCAACCACGAATACAAACTATTTCCAAATGGTGGATGGATAAAATTCGTATGTTCTTATTAGACGAACAGAACAGAAAAAAATGGTTGGATGAATCCACTTTGGAAGAATTTAAATCAAGATATGATAAAATCTATCCTAAAAATTGGAATTCATTAGAATATGTCCTAACCACCTTGGTCCCGGCGCCTTTAAATACAAAAATAGAAGAAGGCATTGCTTCTTGCGATAAAAAATTATTAACTAATTATTTGTTGCATATTTTTATTGAAACTACCGGTCCCAAATGGGAATTGCTTCTTAGTGTTCTTCCTACCGAGCAGGCTTTGCTTTATGAGCGATTCTCTTTTCTTAGTTTGGAAGAATTCTCAAACTTTCCAGTACCTATGGATATTAGTTCATTAGAGGTATCAGAGGATATTCTGAAGGATTCGGATTTTATAGAGATTCTGAAGGATTCGGATTTTATAGAGATTTTAGAAGAGGATCTGCCTTCTAAGAAGAAGAAAGAGAAAAAAAAAGAGAATACGAACGATCACGATCAATATTTTGAGAAATATTTATTTGAAAAAAATAAATATTTATATTTACTTGAAAAAAATCAATTTTTATTTGAAAAAAATAAATTAGATCAAGATTTTCAAGATTTTGAGGATTTTCATCAACTTTATGTCCTTTATAATAAATTGATCGAAAAGGAAAAAATCCTTATTGATGATTATGAACCTCGAATCCGAGATTTTAACAGGTTTATTGTGCCTAAATTGCCTTCCACCCTAATATCTGGAGTTCACGACCCTATGGCTGTCAAAGATGTTTTAGAAACTCGTCCAAAGAGGGCAAGACAATTAATCATTGTAAAATCTTCCAATAAGGAAAAAGTAAAAAGTAAAAAAGAAGAAGACCAAAAAGAAACAAATACAGAGATAGGACGAAAAAAAGGATTAAAAAAAGGATTTTTTAAATCTTTAGAAGTTAAAACTCCTAAAAAAAAAGAAGCGAACAAAGGGGGGGACGAAGAAGAGGATCTCGTATTTAAAGACATCTATGTCTTTAGTTATCCTTATGAAGGGGATTTTCGTCGAGATTTAGTGAAAGGAGCTTTACGTTTTCAACGACGAAAAGTTTCAGCGATCAATAATTGGATACCGAGACCAGAGTCGATTCTTTTCGGAAGACTAAAATCCATGACTCAAAAGCCAGAGGGGATGACTACTCAAAAGTCACCTCACAAAAATTTTACTAAGAAGGAAGTCAAAGGGAAGAAAAAAAATTCACGATCTTTAAGAAATTACGCCAAATTTTTAGAAAGGCGGGAAAGAAGAAAAGAAGAGCGTCGACGAAAAAAACAGCAAACCTTCGATGGCGAAGTGATTCACTATGTCAGAGCTACTCTCTTGTTCACTCATACATATCTAAGAAAACGATTGTATTTCCCTATATTGATAATAGCTAAAAATATTGGTCGTACTTTATTATTTCAGGTCCCCGAATGGAAGCAGGATTGGTCCAACTTGGAAAAGGAATCATATCTAAAATGTAACTATGATGGATATGAATTGATGGACCCGGATGTCCCGAAAAAGTTTTTTAAGGATTATATTAAAGAGGGTATACAAATCAAGATTGTATATCCTTTTCGCTTGAGACCTTGGTATGAATCTAACTCTATTGGCACTGACCAAAAGACAACTAGTTTCTTAACCATATGGGGGACAGAACTTGAAGTACCTTTCGGTAATCCACCAAAAGTACCTTATTTTTGGCAACCTATTCTCGAATGGACTTGGAATTATACGTCCGATCGGGCAAAACCTATTATTGATCCTATTATCGAATCTATCCGCCAATTGATAAAATTGATAAATAGGAACATTCAGAAAGAGGTCAACATAGATACTGGGACAGAAAGGAGATTGATTCGGACTAGGCCTACGTCTAATATTCGATTTTCTTTAGAGGTGGTTCAAGATCAACCATTTTCAATCCAGATGGAAAAATATTTAGATCTTCCAGATCCAGATGATTGGACAACCATAATGAATAATCGAATCAACCGAATGAATGAACAATATCGTAATAATCTAATTATTTATAATAAATTAAAAGCTGATTTTAAACAGAGAATGGATCAACCTTCTCCTGACATAAAATCCAGATTGAAAAAAGAATGGACTCGAATCAAAATTTGTCGTTCGCTTTTCCAAAAGAAAAGTATTCGGTTCATTAGGAAAAAATTGCCCTATTTTATGAAAGTTATTCATTTTAGGGTTAAAATAGCACTTATTGATCTCAATATAAGTATGTTAAATAGAATCGAGTCAAATTTGGAATTTTGGATGCAATTGAGTAGAAGTATTGAAGCAATTCAAAAAATATTCAATAGCAATGACCCAATTAGCAAAAACACTGAATCAAAATGCCAAGGAAAAGAAATATCCCAAGCATATGTATTTCACAAAATATGGAAAGAAATACGAAATATGAAGGGATTCTATGTGAAAGATTTATTAGAATCAAAGGCATCATCTCCTTTTATCAAAAAAAATATAAAAGATTTCTTGCATTCTCAAGGAATATTGGATTGCAAGCATCCTGGAGAGTTAACGGTTAACCATTGGAAGCAATGGTTAAAATGGTGTCCTAGCTACAAAATAGCTAGACATAAAATAGCTAGACATAAAAATAAGAGACCAAAAGGTAACCGGTTGGGATGGAGTGAATTTGCATCGTTTTTGGGAAAGAAGCGCTTTGCGTCTTTTCTAACACGACTCAAGAACCGGATCAAACGTCACAGATATGAGCTTTTTGCATATCGTTATCTGGATGATATGAAAGAAGATAATCACGGACCCGCAATTCAATATATACCGGAACCAAATTATAAAGCTATTACTAATTTTCAGAATTCTGGTTCTTCCAAGAATAAAAATATTGATTCTTCCAAAAAGAAGAATGTCAATTCTTCCAAAAAGAAAAAGAAAAATGTCGATTTTTTCTCGGCAACTAAGAAAAAATATTACAGTAAAAGTCGATATTACAAATTCCAATTCTGGTTGTTCCCACGTCTTCAAAAAAGAATAAAAAAAGCAAACAAACTTGGTGACGTTTTTCCTCCGGATATCATGAGAAGACACATTGAAGAAATGTGGGAATTTCGAGAGATTCAAATACCAAAGGATTTTGATGTTGATGCTTTTGTTATTGAAAGTCTCCGAAAGAAGGAAGAAGAAAGGCTACAAAAAACCGCTCATCTTCAAGCAGTTAAGGAAGCAAAGCTAAAACGAAAAACCGAACGAATACAAACAAAAAGAGACAGAAACCTAAAATTAAATTTAGCAAATTCTCAAGAAGAAGTCGATAAATTGATAAATGAATTCAAAGAAGAAGATGATTCAAACAAGATGAAAAGAAAACGCGAATCAAAAAAAAGATTTGCCACGCAAGAGAAAGCTAGACAAATACAAAAAAGTATTGTCCAAAAAGCTAAGCAGCTCAAAAGGGAAGAAAGGATACGTAAATTGAAGGAATTAAGTAAGGAAAATAAATCAAAAAAAAAAAAAAATGATTTTCTAGTTCGAGACTTGTTTAATACTTATCATCTCAAACAGTGCATTGATAAAATCAATACAGAAAATGTAGAAGTCCGAATAGCAATAAAGGATATTATTTTGAAACAAGATGCTCAGAAAGCATCAGAAGGTGATAAGAAGGCATGGGACCAAATTAAATCCCAATTGGATGAGAAATATAAAAAAGTAAAAAAACCATCTGAAACCAAACCCAAGGAAGCTAAACCCAAGAAACAAGAGATCAAAGATCCCAGAACTGAATATCTAAAAGAACGGAAACGCTTTCAACGGGAAGCAAGACGCCTTGCAAAGGAGGAAGAGTTGAAAGAGGAGATGAAAATTTTAGGAAGAGAACCCGAAAAGGAGGAAAAGGAAAAATTGGCGTATCGAGAAATGGCCAAAAATATTCGTAAGTGGAGAATCAAATTCGAGCTCGAAAAACTGCCACTACCTGCTCGGATTTCCAAGTTCAAAAATGCGTCTCGTTTTTTTGATAAAAATAAATTAGGCAACGATGCTGATGTAGCCGACTTAATTGTTCCATATGCGGAAAACGGGGATCTTGACTTGGAATTATTGGAAACTATATTGTATCTCAAAAGTTGCTTCCCGAAACAAAATGATTTAATTAGAGTTTTTGGCGAGGCAAGTCGAAGATCTATGGCACTTGTACCGGGGTACTTTAATGACCGATTCTTTGTATATAAGATTGCAAAGCTTTTCTTAAAACTGAAGAAGAAAAGGATTAATTTAAATGTTTTTGATAGATCTCAACCACGAAGAAAAGGAAATCCTATTGCAGATGTAAATGAAAAAATTTCAAGTTCTTTCATTTTCGAAGATGTTTTTCTTCCAAGACGTCGTAGAGAATTGAGAATTTTGAATCTTTTGAATCTTGAAAACCATTTGGATCAGAGTGTAAGATTAAATGGTAAAGAGATACCAAATGACCAAGGTCTGATGAAAAGAAACGAACATCTGATCGTAGATAAAAGGCAAAAGATAAGACGTTTTCTTTGGCCTCGTTATCGATTAGAAGATCTTATTTGCATGAATAGATTTTGGTGGAATACCAATAATGGTAGTCGATCTGTTATGTTGAGGGTACGCATGTATCCCAAAATAGATCATTGGGAACATATTCAAAATAATTTGAATTTTATAAGACACAATTTTATTTCGATAAGGGAGATTTTGAAAAATCTGGTAAATCATACCAGAAGTTTCTTAGGTACGAAACATTTGTCGGTTTTTGAACGACATGAAATTCTAAAGGTTGGGCGAAATGAAGTTCTAAATATTGAACGAAATGAACCTCTAAATGAGGTAAAGCATAAAAAAGAAAACTCTTTTTGTAGCATAAGTTTGTCTCCTTCTGACCGCCCCCCGTCCCTGTACAAGGAGCTTCTTACGATACTTAGAAGAATAATAAGTTCGCTTAGAGATTCCATTATGGAATGGATAGGTTCCCTTTTAGCTAAATTGAGAGATTTGATTCTCAAATCGATGAGACAACTTTTCTCTCAATTTAGAGATTTTCTTTTTAAATGGATTAGTTGGCTCAGAGATTTGATTCTCAAATCGATGAGACAACTTTTCTCTCAATTTAGAGATTTTCTTTTTAAATGGATTAGTTGGCTCAGAGATTTGATTCTCAAATCGATGAGACAACTTTTCTCTCAACTTAGACTTCGACTTAAAAGATTTATAAATCCCCTTAAAAAGAAACTGAAAAAATTGATAAATCCGCTTATAAATGAAGCGCAAAGTAAACTTATCTACTTTAGAAGTTTCCTAAGAAACTTTCTAAATGAAAGCAGATTTAAACTTATCAATTTTCTCAGTTTCCTAAGAGATCTTATAAGCGGACTATTAGTTAAGCTAGAAAAACCTAGACCTTTAAGTCGTTGGCATAAAACGAAAAATTTGATTAATAAGATTAATAATATTAATGATTCGATTGATTGGATCCTATCTCCAATCATGATAGCTGAGAGGTTTGTTAGAATAATTCGATCTGAGAGGTTTGTTAGAATAATTCGATCTGAGAGGTTTGCTAGAATAATTCAATATTTGCGCAGCTTTTTCAGATAGCCACGATCTTGTACGTACGTGAACTGCTGGTTGCTTTAGGAACTTACTAAAGCAACCAGCCATAGCTGTGTAAGCCTATTCCTAATAAATCAACGCCTAAATAACATGTCCAAACTATAATAAATCCTAGAGAAGCAACAATTGCCGGTTTTTTTCCCTTCCAACCCCTGTTTATTCTAGTATGTAAATAAATTGCAAACAAAATCCAAGTTATTAATGCCCAAGTCTCTTTTGGATCCCAGCTCCAATAAGATCCCCATGCTTCGTTGGCCCATACTGCCCCGGAAAGTATACCTATAGTTAAAAGAGAAAATCCTAGACCAATGGCACGATAACTTAATTGGTCTAATTGGTTAGTAAAGAGCCATTTACGATAATTTAAAAATGAGAGGTAAAAAGTATCTTTCAATTCCTTTTTTTCTTGGTCGTGTGAATACCAATTTTTATTGAATAAAAAAGAATTATTCACATTAATAAAAATCTTTTGATTTATTTGGGACGCAATGACCAACAAAGCTATGGATGATAGGGATCCACATAAAAGAGTTGCATAACTGAGCAATATCATACTTACATGCATTATTAACCAATGAGATTGTAAGGCGGGTACTAACATTGCAGATTGCTGCATTTTATCCGGAAGACCCAAAGTAGCAAAACCATGAGTTAACATAGCACTTGGCGCGGTGATTGCACCTAACCACCAAGCATCCTGGCCCCGTAGTTCTATAACTATATGAATCATGGAGGAAGTCCATGAAAGGAACATGAATGACTCATACAAATTACTTAACGGTAAATGTCCCGAATAGAGCAAACGGGCAACTAATACTCCTGTTATACAAATACACGTCACTATCATGCCCTTTCCTCCTGAATTACTTAGTTCTTCACTTTTATAAACTAAGTTTCCCCAATAAATAAGAGTGATCACAAAAGTAAGAGAAAAAGAGACATGAGCTGATATATGTTCTAGAGTTATAAATATCATAATAAACCCATTTATTTTTTAATATAGGATTCGTTTCGTAAGAGAAAGATAAAATCGATTGATATGTAATCATATTGACATAGATCGAACAATGATAGTAATTTACTATATAGGTACTCCATAAGTACTATATATATATCTATATGATATATTATATGGAAGGGATACTAACCCATAGTATCTTATTAACAATAATGCCGCCACTCGGATTCGAACCGAGATGCTCTCGCGCTGCTCCCTAAAAGCAGCGTGTCTACCAATTTCACCATGGCGGCTTTTAATTGTCAATGACAGCTTATTAACGGAGTATAACGCAATTTGGTAACGTGCCACCCAGGTCGTGGGTTCAGCTTGGAAAGTTACGCTAAACAAGATCGTGTAGATCTTTTTCATTAAAAAAAAGCTATTTCTTCAGCGAATATAATTACGCTGCTAATTAGGCCCAGAGGCCTATTAAGGTCTTCATTATTGAAATTCTTAGAACTCCTTTTATGATTCTTATCACCATTGATCATTTTTTTATTGTTATTTTTCTTGTTTAATATTTTTAAAAAAACGATAGAATTGGAAAATTCATTGATTCTATGCCTATTTGGTCGATAAGATTAACCTCGTATGCCTCGTCTGGTTCGAGAAAAATATCTCTTTCTAAGAGACTTTCAATTAGAAAGGGATCTTGCTTTGTCCTTTTTATATAAGTTTCCAAAATATACGTCCGCAATAGGCCCATAAACTTTGCATCGGAGCCGTATTCAACGTGGCGACGACGATCATAAGGAGACATATGAGGTTGATGAATCATCATACGACCGTTTTCGGTTAATGCCCGTTTACTAAACTCCCCTCCGTGTACAAGAAAAGCTCCCATTGAAGCATTTAGCCCGTAGCCTATTGTAGATACTTCCCCTGTTACGAATTGCATAACATCAAAAACAGCTACTCCCTGGAGCATTCCTCCACCTCGACAAGAAATATAAAATATGAAGTCTTTTATTTTATTTTGTTGATTTAAATAAATCATGCTTTTCATTATTTGGTCAGCAGGTTGTTTTTCTAACGCTTTACCTAAAAAAAGGTATCTTCCGAAAAATAATCTGTAAAATAATTCAACCCAAACTTTTTTTTGCTTTTTTTGCTTTTTTTGCTTTTTTTTCTTTGAGTTTTTTGAGTTTTGAGGGTTTTCAGGATTTTCTTGTTCCTCTTCTTCCTCAGAAAATTCTTCCTCTTCTTCCTCAGAAAATTCTTCCTCTTCTTCCTCTTCTTCCTCAGAAAATTCTTCCTCTTCTTCCTCAGAAAATTCTTCCTCTTTTTCCTCAGAAAATTCTTCCTCAGAAAATTCTTCCTCAGAAAATTCTTCCTCTTCTTCCTCAGAAAATTCTTCCTCAGAAAATTCTTCCTCTTCTTCCTCAGAAAATTCTTCCTCTTCTTCCTCAGAAAATTCTTCCTCAGAAAATTCTTCCTCAGAAAATTCTTCCTCTTCTTCCTCAGAAAATTCTTCCTCTTCTTTTACTTTGGTTTTTTTTTTTTTTTCCTCTTTATCCTCATTTACCTCCTTTTTCTTCTTTTTCTTGACAATTTTCCTTAAATATGGAACTTTTGGAATATTCGTTAAACTTAAACTCATTTCATTAGCATTTTAATATCTCCATTTCATTAATAATTCTATATCTTAGATATAGAAAATATGCTTATTAACATTATATCATTCTTATTAACAATATATGTTAAAACATGTTAAACATTAACAAGAATAATATTGAATATTACATATTTATTTATAAAAGAAAATATTACATTTTTTTTTAATTATTATACATCATTGTGTAATATTACACATTATTGTTTATTGTTTATTTATTACATATTTGAACAAAAATATTCTATATTTAAATAGAATTTTATATATATTGTTATATAAACATGAATATTAAATTAATAATTTTTAATATTGCATATTTATTTATCTAATATTAATATATAATTAATATTATACATATTAAACATTAATATTCTTTTATTAATGTTTAATATTGCGTATTTATTTTTTCTTTTATTTTTCAAAATTATGTTTTCTTTCTTTTCTTCGGGGTTTTCTTGTTCCTCTTCTTCCTTTTGTTCCTCTTCTTCGTCCCCCCCATTGTTCGCTCCTTCTTGTTCCTCTTGTTCCTCTTCTTCCTCTTCTTTGGGGTTAATTACTATTCTATATAGAATATAGAATATTATATTATTCTATTCTATTTAATAATATCTATTTATTAGACATAAATTTTGTTTGTTAATATTTAATAAAACAAATAGATAATATCTAAAAAAGTATATTCAATCATAATTCTAAAATTAAAATTTTTTTTTTTATATATAAAGGCTAAAAGATATAATATAATAGTCTCCAACAAACTATACATCGTATCTATCATAATAGATAGAAAATTAATTCATTAATTAATGATCGAGAATTACTGAAATTTAAACTTCTTATTTTCTGACGATTCTTATTTTCCGACCAAAGTGGTTCGACCCAAGTCTTCTAAATTTTTATGACGACGTAGAGGTCGAGTAACCAATTCAAGTACATCTTTTGCATTGGCAAACCCATGAATCTGAGCAAAAGTAAATTCAACTGACCATTTAGTACTAATCCCTCTTGCTTCTAGAGGGTTAGCATGAGCCATTCCCGTGATAGCTAAATCGGGTTGTAATTCGCGTATACGTCGTATTTGATTCGAATTATCCGGTTTCTCCACAATTCGTGGTATTGGTACACACATCTTTATACATGTATCTCGTAAAAGAGATAATTCAGCAGCTTGATATCGTTTATCCATATACGGAATGCCAATTTCATGAACAATCATTCCACATCTGATTAAGAATCTTGCTAGAGATGCTTCTAGCAGATTGTCTCCTGTGAAGAAGACAGACTTGCCGTGCAATAAATCAAGATAATCTTTTAAACTTGCCCATATTTGTTCCTCCCTTTCCTCCAAACCTTGGGGTTGAACACCAAATACAGCACAAATCTTTTCAATCCAAGCACGCGTTCCGTCTGGACCGATAGGAAAAGGAGCTCCAATTAATTGACATTTTTCGCGTCTTATCAAAGTTGTCGCTGTCCGACTCAAAAATGGGTGAACACCACAAACATAAACTTCATCACCCAATGATGGAAGATCTTTATATTTTTGAGCAGGTAACCAACCTGAGACCTTGACGGATTGACGTTTTAATTCTAGATTTAGTTGAGAAGCGACGCTGGACGGTAATGATCCAAAAAGAACTAAGGAAGGGTGAATTGCATATTCAACCAATTCCTCTTTTTTTCTAGAAGTCAAAAAATTTTGTATAGTTTCTTTTCGTTCATGAACGGATAATTCCGTTTCTGGACAACGATGTGCCATCGCAGCTAACACAGTATCTTCTCCTTGAGTAAAGGCATAATCGAGTCCATTCGCTCTTGCCACTAGAATTGGGATTCCAATTTCCCATTCTAGTTTGGGTGCCATACCTTCCAAATCCATTTTGATTATCTCTGTAGTACAAGTACCGATCCATATTATTACGCTAGGGTCTCTATCTTTTCTTATTCGAATACAAAGCTTTTTTAATCCTTCATAATCATTCAATTGAGCCGAGATATCTCCTTCTTCTAATTCTGCCATTGCATAGCGAGGCTCTGCAAAAATCATTACTCCAAGTGCATTTTGCAGAAAATAACCGCATGTCTTTGTACCCACAACTAAAAAGAAACTATCTTCAATTTTTTGATATAACCAAGATACACAGCTAATTGGACAAAAAGTATGATAATTACCTGTCTCACATTCGACAGTGAGAGTTTCATCAATTTT